CGGGGCCACCACGCCCCAAGAACGGTTCCGTAGACGGTTCAAGTTCTCTTTCGACCTTCCTCCGCCCAGTCAACAAACCAAACTACTCTGCTTTGCGTGGGGTTGCTGAAGCATGATCGAGCCCCCCGATTCGCGGTAACCATCTATCTGCCAGTGCCCCAGGTACCGGGCAAATCTGCAATGATATTGCATTGGTACCTGCGAGGGTTGCGGATCCAGGCATCGCAGCATTGCCAAAGCACCCTCCCTCATAACTCTAGCTGCTAGCGCTACGGATCGTGGGCAAGAGCGCTGTGGCGCGTTGTCTCACATTCAGGTCTTCTTGCATCATCATAGTCAAGTAACAAGGATTGCCCCCCCCGCCGGAAACGGGGGTGTGGTTTGGCTGCTAACCACCCAGCAGTAGGGTGCCGCAGGCTACGTACTGAGAGCAGAGCGAAGTAGCGACAAATTTCATTGAAATTGGATAGATAAATTCCGTGGGTCGAGACTCTTTCGTTTGCAACAGAGGGTTGTTTGTATCAACTACGCAACCAAGCCCGAATCGCTTTGCCACGGACTACTGGGGCGAAATAGCCTTGATTTGATGAGCAATCATTCTTTAGGGCATCACGGTTGAAAGGATTGTGGGACAGGATGAGTGACGGGGGTAGGCAGCAGGTGGAGCGAATAGAGAGTGGTAGTGGGGAGCGAATAACTGGTTTCATTGGTCAATCCAAGCGTGGATTGGTATCCCATACATCCACGAGGAAGTACTAGTACCTGGATGAGGATCGATCGTCCACCTAGACGCGCAGGCGGGAAAGAAAGCGTATTCAGCAAGGTTGATCGCGCGGATGACTCGGACTAGGAGCAAGGCCGCGAGAGATCAACCCCCTGTTTTCGCCGAGAAATGAGCAATTTGTTTCCGATATTCACGTCACGCCGAAGTCGCGCGAGGGGCGCTTGTGCAAAGGCCGATCCGATTTATTGTAACCGATTGGTTAACACGTTGGTCCGTCATGTCCCTAGGAACGGCAAGAAATCACTGGCCCACGGAATCCCTCACAGTGCCGTCAGAAACATAGGGCAGGGGACGAGGAACAATCCATTCTCCGTTCCGCGTCAAGCAATACGTAGAGTGACTCCCGATGTGACGGTGAAAGCGCGACGCCTGAGTGGGTCTACCTACCAGGTGCCCACCGAGATGGGATCCGCACGAGGAAAAGCACTTGCCATCCGCCGGTCATCGTGGGCGCCCCGGAAACGCCCTGGACGGGACACGGCTCCTAAACCAGGTCTTGAATTGATGGATGCCGCAAGGGATGGTGGGAACGCCATACGCAGGAAGGAGGATACCCGTAGGATCGCAGAGGCCAATAGAGCGTTCGCGAATTACCGCCTGTATCAGTGAAGTGAATCAGCAACAAGTATTAACTCTTTTGGTACGTGACAGAATCGGTTGGTTATATCGATCAGCGGGCAGAGCAGCCATGAGAAAGCACGAGAATGCCTTCGATGTTATGAGGAGTCATTCGGCCCTCCCCTCGGTCGTCACCTACCAGGGCCGGCTAGCGCAGTCACGGGTGACCTCATTACTCTCGCCGGGGCCGTGTCATATGACCCTCCAAGTACTTACCTATTATTTCTTGCTGCCCTACCCATGCGTGTATATACAGATCTTGAGAGAATGTGAATATGTATATAGATACACACGTGCTCCTTGGAGGCAGCAAAGCAATTCCTGATCCCTGTTGTCCCAACTCCCTCCACCTCTCGTCACAACTCTCGTGGTCGCTGGATCCCAGTCACCTATGAGGGGTGCTATGAGTCTCGCCATTGCACCGAAGTTGCTCAAAGACGAAATATGAATGATCGATTCGAGTTCCTCGGCGGCACATCGTACACGGGAGCACATGTCTAATCTCTTAAATCATATCTGAAAGAGACTACGGAACCAGGATCCGGTTCGCGCTTCCCGTACGGAAGTACTATCTCACCAGAATGTATCTCAATTCTTGGTTCGATCATTCTCTTAGCGATAGACCTCATCTCTGAGGACACATATTGGTCATACCCCATCTCCTTGACGGGTCCGGTCACAGGCATCACGGTACTATTCTCCCAATGGAGGGGAGAACCTACTATTAGCCCCTCGTGCGGTCCTCAGACAAACACCCGTGATGACATATTTCAATCCCCTATTTTACTATGTTTAATACTACGTGCCCCATTACCCACAGAACATTTTCAATGTACGGAAATGGCCGTAACGGAATCCCTGTTTTTTGCCCTAGCAGCTACTTTAGGGGGGATGCTCCCGCGCAGTGCCAGTGATTTAGTCACTATCTTCGTAGCTCTGGAATGTTCGAGTCCATGTTCCCACCCCTCGTCCGGATGCACAAGTAGGGATGTCAGACCCGGTGAAGCAACCATGAAATACTTACCCATGGGTGGAACAAGTTCTTCCATCTTGGTTCATGGTTTTCCCTGGCTATACGGTTCACCAGGGGGGGAAGTTCAGCTTTGGGGGATGTTGAATGGTCTCGTAGAAAGCAACATGCAGAACTCTGAAGGGACCTCGATCGCGCTTGTATGCATAATGGTGGGAATCGCATTCAAACCCTCCTCAGTCCCCTTTCACCAGCGGACCCCCGACGTCTATGAAGGAGCGCGATTCGTTCAATCTAGTAATTGTTCAGCTTGTTGTGGCGCATCCGAGCGACCGGTCTCCTTGTGCGTGGCATTGAGTATGAAGCCGAAGATTATTGGGCATGCGGTGTTTGTTGGGAGACTGCTATCCCCGCTCGGATTGAGGCGGAACCTCTGCCAGGTTCGTTGCAGCACCGCAAGGGTCATGCAATGAGGGTGGAGCGGAGTGAAGGGTTCTCTACGTCATCGCCGAAGAAAGGATTATCGCAAATCATAACGGGTAGTGGTACGAATAATCGGAGTAACGACGTATGACGCATGACGAAAGGACGACTCGTTTAGGTGCGGATGCTACGTGGACGTGGTTGGTTCTTCACCTCCCAATAACAGCGAGCGTGGTACTACGGCAAGGAGCATACGCCAACAAAGAGATCGCCCCGAAACAGTCCCACCCCATGGCCATTGATAACGAAGAAAATAGGGGTTTGCCCGTGGCAGAACCGAATGTCGTGTCCGGGATGCCGGGGATCGAGCGGGGAAGGAATTGGACGGATCGGTACTCCGCCGCTCTACGGACCACTAATGAGGAATTCCCCGGAAAGCCGGAGATTACTCATTCCGCGAGTTCGGAAACGACGGAATCCAGCGCATACGCGGGGAGGGTGAGCTCTGTATGGGAGACGATACAAGACGATATACCAGCCTAGCCCCGCCAAGGAGCCGTGTGAGATCAAAGTCTCGTGCACGGTCCTGAATGAGAGGAGAGAGCGACTCATACCCTATTTCCGATTCTAACTCCCCTACCCCAGTCGTTGTTTTCCCTCCTGTAACCTCGAAAGTAGCTGCTTCGGCCCTGGCCACCAGAACCTTCAACCCCCTCGGCCCCTTCTCGGACGAATGGCATTTGCTTCCGGAGATACTGGCTATTCTGAGTACGATCCTGGGTAATTTCATCGCGATTGCTCAGACAAGCATGAAGCGTATGCTCGCGTACTCCTCGATAAGCCAAATCGGTTATATCATGATCGGTCTCATTGCTGGGAACCCGAGTGGATACGCGAGCATGTCAACTTACACGTTATTCCACACATTCGTGAATTTGGGAGCCCTTGCCAGCACCGCGCTATTTGGTTCACAGACGGGGACAGATAGCATCCGGGATTGTGCCGGGTCGTATGGGCAAGATCCTCCGCTAGCTCTTCGTCTCACCCTACGCCCGTCACCTCCGGGAGGTTTCCCTCCGCTATCAGGTCCTTTCGGAAAACCCTACTCATCCCGGTGCGGGCGGCAGGCGGGTCCATACCCATTAGTACCGATCGGACCCGTCGCGAGTGTTATTTCTATACACCGCCACTCAAAGATAATAAAGCTGTTGATGGGCGGGCATAGCGGGTCTCTTCTGGATACTACTCCCCGCGCGGGAGATGAGAGAATCCCTTCCTTCTCTTCTCCGCATACACCGGAAAGCTTGATCGAACTCAGTACGATGCCACGTGTAATTGCGTCCACTACTTCGGGACCCACCATGAATCCCATTACCACAACTGCCCGGGACAATATATCTAATCAGATGCGATTTGCCTATTTTCGGTCGGAAGGAAACGAGTGGTTAATGAACGACGTTGCTCCGAACATCCGTGGCTTGGTCACACCATTCTCATTTGCATTTACGGGTCCCTGGGCTGGATAATAAGTAAGCGTCGAATCATTGGTTAGTTCTGGGTTAACCTCTATTCGATCAATGACGACTGACTCGGCACAACAGATCGCGTTGGGAGAAATACATTTGAGAACTAACTGTGGTGGGAAGTGTCACGAGGCCGATTGGCACCAGCCTCGTCCCTTCCATCCCTCTGCGGCCTACACAGATCACTGATACAAATCACAAAGAGGGCTTTCCAGACGATCGCATTGTGACCACCCAGCGTATGCCCGTGCTTTTTTTGATCACAAGGGCTGCCCTCAGGAACCAGCCTCGCCCGATAGGTAGACTACCCCGGCAGAGAAGAGATTGGCAGAACCTTCTTGTGGACGTAGAAGCATCCATTATTCGTACCATCATAAACGGTGCTAGCAATTAGGATGTGGTGGACCACCACACCCAATGTTATCTATCGCCCACCCAGTGAAATAAGAATGGCAGACACGCGCGCGACGCGATAGATACTAAGTCAGGGTATCATGCTCATCAACGTGAAGGTGAAAATCCTCCGGCTTGGGGCATACTACTATCTATTCTACGCCGGATCGGTGGTACCGTTGGCGGGAATAACAATGCTTGTTGGGACATATCCGCGATCAATCCACTGGTGAAAGCTCATTGATTGGGCGAAGAACATTACCAATCAATAATGTGTTCGCCCAAAGCAGCGTAGCGTGGGCTGAAGTGGCCCGCGTTGGTTGAATAGGGCGTGTAATGTCATAAAATAATAAAGATATATTTGTGTCTCGATGCTTTTTTCGGTGTATCATTCGGGTAGGCAACACGAAATCAATCACGGATCCGTGTGCAGCGGAATAGATTGAATGATCATCCCGTGCTAAACTCTCTCCAGGGTATTTCAGAATGGACTTGGAGACACAGATCTTTATGACATCCGAGGAGATCGATTCGATCGGATACCGTGAAGGAACTGAATCAATCCTGTTCCTTGTGAGGTGAAGCCTTGGGGGTATCTTCCGGTTCGGTTATTCCTTCCGAGATCACCGTGATAGAGCAAGATCCCCCGTTTCTGGTTGGGAGAAAGAATAAGGTTATGGGAGAGGTAAATATCCCAGCACTTATTGCCACTGCACCGCTCATTCCAATCCCTACCGCTTCTCTGATCATTCCCCACGTGAAAACAGCCGGCCGAATTGCTTAGATGGACTCCCGCTGATAAATCCGATATTGATCTGCGCTGGTCGTAGGAACTTATCGATATTAAGACAACCAACTCCAGCGGAACCGCGTGTTACTGCAAGCGGGTATTGATTTGCCGAATCTGGCATCCGGGACCGATATTTCTCTCAGCTACTAGAGACGGAGGGAGGATCAAGTCCCGAAGAAAGGAAGGGAGGTGTCATACTTAGCCTCATGACTACTCGCCCGATCTCATCTAGGGGATATGACTCGCCCCAGAGGAGCGATCGGTGCCCCACGGGGGAAGAAATAGTGGGGTGGACAGAAGCATATATCGAGTTGTTAGCGCGAGTCGCCCCAATAAATAGGTAGGGGGGAACCGCCAACGTCTCTCCGTCCAGGCGGTTAGCTCGGTGGTTGGTAATCCGTTTATAATTTATCGACATATTTGATTTGGGGTATTTCTCATTCACCCTACCCCTCCTCTACCTGTCACTTCACTCGCGATAGATATCGGAGATTACGTTACGCTTACCCTTAAGCCGCTCGTCCACACGGTGGTTATTTCTCTCGTTCCTCTCTCCGTCCCCGGATCCCCACCGAACGATCCTGGCCGTAATCCCGGGCGGAAGGGATGAAATGATTGGAGATTATTTATTGGTCGGACAAGGGAAGGAAGAGGGGTCGGTCGCCCTCCCTTTCCGCGGGGTATGCGCACCTTAAGCCTTCGAATCCCTTCCTTGGTGCAAATCCTCGCTCGATTGTGGAGCGGTCAGCCCGCTTCATCGTCACCGCTTAGGAGGTATGTATCTCCAGCACGGTATCATAGTCATAAGCACCCTACGGTTCCCACCCAGTCTCATCCAGACCCGGCAACGGTAGCCCGGTTGTGACCCACAATCAATTATGCATGGATCAAAGTGATTCGGTAGGGCACAGCATTCGCATTGTCCCTCCCTACTTCACTAAGATTGAGCCCCCCCCCTTTTTCATTCAACTAATAACTCATCTGGGCGGGCACTGGCCGTCCGTGTATCGCAATAGCTCATCATGTGGGTGGTCTGATCGACGATACAAATCTGTAACGGGAGTTTATGAGCCTTTTAGAAGAACACTCGCGAGGGCTTGAGCATGGACTTATTCCCGTCTGAGCGATGATATTGGTGTCACCTCCAAGTCATCTCACCGCATCCATCGCAAAACACGTTCATTGGAAGCGCTTCTTTTCGGAAACACGCAACGGCCCGCAGCAAAGAAAGATCCGGGCTACCACGGCTACCGTTGCACTCCCGGCCATGGATCCTCATCTAGATAAGTAAGGCGGATCATACTGCTATGCGGCGATCAAAAAACCCCGACAAGAGAATCAATCTCTTTTTCGAGATTCCGACTCTATCCCAACAAATAAATATCGATCGGCGGGGTGCTGGTGCCTGGGAGAGTCAGAAGAGGAAGAACGGCAGGTACTTACTATTCCTCTTTGGTACGGACCATTACTCCATACCGATTTATTGCCGAAGATGAGGGAGGGATTTGGAAACGAGTTTGGAAGTTACTGCGCAGCTTACTGTTTCAGCTCCGGTCGTTGCGTCGGGTCTACCGGTGATTGTTTTGCTAGCGGCCCGAAGGGGCAACTCGTGATTCGGGCACGTCGTACTACTCTGAGCATGGAAACATGCTCACATGAATAATAACTTCGCACTTGCCAACAACTAGGGTAGGGTCGAAACAATCGTCCGTCGCATTGACAACAAACAGTTCGATATCTTTTTTGTTCTAGGGAAGTCGTCTCGGATGCTCGTACTTTTATTGTCGTTATTGCACCGAATAATGACTCGGTGGTTCCCCGTATGACGAACCGGAAACAGCTATTACGTTGTTCTCGAATCACAGCACCCCAGGTGTGGTTCGCGGGAGTGTGGCTCGTTTCGTACAATCTATCCAGCAACTCATGAAATGAATTGGAAAGTGTTTCGCGGGGGATCAAACTCCGTATCCCTCGCTTCGGCTCACTCTTCTTCTTCTGCCACGAGGATGCTGTAACTGCTTTCACTGGGTCCCGGACCAGTCGTAGATCCCGGATAATGGGTCAGGGGGAGGGAGCAGGATTCTTGAGGAGCTATCCTCCGAGACGAACGAATCTAGATTTGTTGAAGGACCCATGGAGTGTTACTGGTACTCTTTCTTCCAATTGCACGTCATCAAACTTTTGTATTTGAAAAAACACGACACTCATTTGTGCCGAGTAGCTGCCCTCTGGTTGAACGGAAACGTCTTATCTGCCAGAGAGTAATACGTCCCTCGGTGGGACCCGTCCAAGAAACAGAACCGACGGAAAGGTAACCAGAAATCAATCGTTGGTTGATAGTCTATTCAACAAACCGAGGTTCCCGCCGTTTCTTTCATCAGATCCATCATGCGGATCATCCTATGAAATCCCAGAGTCCCGGAAAAGAGAAGAAACCGTTTTTGGTATTTTATTCTCTCTTCTTCGGCCCGAAAACGTACATACGTGGATCTCGTGGTAGCGCTTCCCTTCTCCAATAATCGCTATCGAACCTGTCAAATTATTGTCAATACTACTCAATATTGATCATTATTTGCCGCGGAACATGCGTTGCCGCATCCCCAAAGGAGAAACCGAATGGAATGGGGGCCCCAGCGCTCTTCGGTTTCTCCTTTAGCACTACTAATAGGAAAGGGGGGGGCATGTACTTGACACCCCGGTACCAACTGTCATTCCGAACCCTCCAAGGTGGAAGGCTGATACAAGAAGTTCGATTATTCCAAGTACCCGCTCCCACCCGAACCACGTGTGTATGCCGTATATTTCTCTTGAGCATCGGTTCGATACGGGCCGTTGGACTAAAGCAACCCCGTATAGATTTATTCGTCGCATCTGTTTCGCGCATCACCATCGCATATTCCCAACCAACCATCCATATTATTCTCATTAAATCTGATGATCCGATCCCTATATTCATTAGATTGATCCGCTCGGATCTGTTTTTTGTTTGAGTGAGAAAGATTCAGTATGCTCCTTAATAGCCTCTTTCAGGATGGTTTCTGCTCGTTCCGTGAACGTATTGGTAGGGCGTGCGATCTCTGCGAGCTCGGGTTTATTAGTGACCAAATACTCACGCGACTGGGCTGGGGATCCTTGGACTTGTCCGATCTCTGATACGTCCGAGAATCCGCTGGCCCCGGCATGAGTAGTAGCCACTTGTTCCTCCACAGGCAAAGGCGCTGGTTGGGATTGCTTAAGCAACTCACGCGATCTTTGACCCCTCGCCGATTGATTACGAGTAGCTTTATCGGGATCAGAAGCGAATTGTGCAGAAGCTTCTGGTTCCGCGAATTGAGCTAGTTCCGATTTCGATTTCCCAGCCACCTGTTTCGTAGCTTTAATCTGAGCCGCGGGTCCCACCCTAGATGCGGAAATACCCACATTGGTCGCTGGTCGAACTCCAGCATTGGATAAATCTGCCGACAAAAATATTTGTCCGTCAGTGATGGAAGTGACGTTGGTGGGGATATAAGCCGAAACATCTCCGGCTTGGGTCTCGACTGTAGGCGAGGCAGTCGTACTTCCTTCACCGGGTTGAGAACTTAATTTAGCTGCTCGTTCCGGAGGACGGGGATGCAAATGGGGAACATCTCCAGGATGGGCCTCTCGACCCGGCGGCCTTCTCGGTAGAAGAGACATCTGTCGATAAGCCTGTGCTTGTTTGGAAGGATCATCGTAGATTATTAAAGTATGTCGTTTACGATACATGAAGTATTCTGCCAAAGCCGCTCCCGTGTAAGGGGCTAGGTATTGCGATGTGGCTGGGGGATTCGCAGTCTCTGCTACCGCAACAGTATACTCCATTGCGCCTCGTTCCTCAAATGTACTAACCACCTGAGCCACGGGAGATGCCTTTTGACCAATAGCCACATAAACACATATGACATTTTGACCCCTCTGATTCGGAGTAGTATCTATAGCAACTGCTGTTTTACCGGTCTGTCTGTCTCCAATGATCAGTTCTCGCTGACCCCGCCCAGTAGGAATCATTGGATCGGTAGCAATAAGACCTGTTTGCATTGGTTCATGGACGGAGCGCCGCGAAATGATGCCAGGAGCGGGAGATTCAGTTAGTCTGGGTTCAGAAGCTGCAATTCGGCCTTTGCCATCAGTGGGTTGAGCCAGAGCATTAGCGACACGACCCAAATAGGCATCACTTACTGGTATCTGAGCAATTTTACCCGTTGCTTTCACGGAGCTACCTTCCTGTATGGTCGAGCCATCCCCCATCGAAACAGCTCCAGCATTGTCCGGTTCTGAATTTAAAGCAATTCCTACTGTACCATCCCCAGATTCTACTAATTCCCCAGCCGTTACTCCGTCGGGACCGTGAATGCGGGCAATGCCATCCCCCACCTGGAGTACGGTACCGGTACTCAACACCCCGACCTCCTGATCATACTGCTCGGTCTGCCCTGGGATGATGCTGCTAGTCTCGTCGGGTCGAATGTTCACCATCAGCCAGCGTCTGTGATTACTCGGGAGGTAGGACCTATGAAGGAAGCTAATCGGTTGTTTCCCACCATACCCTTCGATAATCCAATACGATGCTCGATCGTGTCCGAATGTAATTCGTTATTTGAACGAATGTCCAAAGCTTTCACAGCTCTCTCTAACGCGAGTCGCGCAGCTTGCTGGCGGGCTTGCTCGATCGCTCTCTGTTCCTCGAAGCGAATAGTAGCATTCTTAGAGTCTTCTAATCGTGCTGAATCCCCGTCGGCAGAATTGGCCGGATCTCGTTTTTCCCTTTGCACCGCGGAGAGACCGTTCATTCGAATCTCGTCCGCTCTAACCCCCGCTCGTCGCAAGCGGGCCCGGGCTTGGTCAGGTCTCTCCGCGGCTTCCTTATACCGATCTTCCGCGTCGCGGATAGCGTGTGGGATGGTGCGTTCACGGTTATTCAACAAATTACTCGGTGGAAGTGGATTATCTACGATACGAATCTCGCGGATCAATAATCTCTCCCCGGACCGCACGCGAATCTTTCAATTCATCCGGCTTTCTCGCTCAGTCCTTCGCGATGACGAATATCCGGGGTCCCCGTTTCTCTGGGCATGCCACCTTCCTCATTTGCATCCCACCATCGCGACCACCAACCATGGGTTGGTTCATCTCCAATAGACTCCGGAGGAGCGGGGCTCTCCAACGATCGAATCGTCAGTGAGGTTGTTTTTCCCCAGAACGATCAGAAATGCGCGTAGGTTGCCGATTCGGTATTCGGGAACCACCGAACTTAGTGATTCCCGGAAGGAGGGATGACAATTCATTCGAACGAATAATGGATCGATTGAATCCGCTTCATGTGATACGAGTGTTATATATCGGATGAACCTCCAACCGTGCTCCTGTCCCAGCACCGGTACCTGGGATACCCCAATCGTACCAGGACTTCGGGCAGTGTAGCTTTAGCCATTTCAATTGAATTCCCCGACTAGTTCTTTCTGGGACGAGAATCCCGAATTACTTATTACCAGTCCCGCGGAATGCTGTAATTCTTCCGGCGGATCTCTCAGACCGGAAATCATTCGTTGGGGTTATGCGCTTCCTTCCACCCAGGCGGCTGGAAGACCCAGCAAATTCACTCGGATGTTCGACCCGCACACACTCCCCTTCCGAGGTAGGCCGGTAGGGCGAGTACTACCCCTAAATTAATCGGATTCGTTTCTAAAAGGTTGGTGTTGAGGGCAAAACCCCTAGCAGTGAGCCGGTACGCGGGAAGAACGAGATCGGTCGCATCTCTCGTACCCTCCCTCCCCCCGTCATAGGTTATGACCACTACCTTAAATTGACTCACATAGTTGTTGTTCTTTTCCCTTTCTGACTCGCCCTCGGATCAGTACACGGGGATATTGACCACCTACTATCCTCCGTGCCCAGTCCGCTACTCACTCCGGAGATGACGACGTGGAAATAATGCTCCACACCACGGACAGACACGATTGAATGAAGAGTAGTCAATGAATAATTCATGAATTCATGAAAGTAGAGAGTAGTTTGTAGTACTCTATTCCCCACCCGGAAGGGGAGATAGGAGAGCGGAGCTAATCATTTCATTCCGATCGCCGTCCGCGAGGAATGAATAAGGCAGCGGGAGAGGGAGGATTGGCCCGGTCACACGGTCCCGCGTCTCTTGTCCAATTGAATAATCGAACAAATGGATTTGCGGGTAGGAGTGCCAGAGCTGCAACTGGTCCATGGATAGTTGGGGCTTCCATAGAAGCTGGACTTGGCGATGAGGTACCTCGAGTTTTACCTTCAGCCTCGGGTTGTCTCGCGATACCCTCCACAGCTTGACCCGCGGCGGTACCCTGACCGACACCAGGTCCTATGGAGGCAGGACCTGCAGCTGATCCGGCGGCAACAACGGGGGCAGCGGAGATCGAAGGGTTCGTATGGTGATCTCCTTTTACTTACTGGGGGAACGGTCGGTAACGGTAAAACTGCCTTTTTTGTTTTGACCGACCAGGAGTGGATGGAGTTTCTCTTTATGACTCTCGAATCTATCTCCCTCAAAATAATATTCCACTCAACATGTCTCTTTTTAGTGAGTGATAGTACCGCCAGGGGTGAGTTGTTGTTATTCCGCCATTCATTTCCCCGGAATATCACATATTCATTCTGCCTGCTCAACACATCCATCACATATTCCAAGTAAGTCATTCTTTCTGGGTCCCGTCCCTCCGAAAAGCGATCGGTCGTTCTTACTGAAGTCCTAAGGGTAGGTAGTCACCAGAAGAGATACGTGAGTTGTGAGCTTATACAACGTACGAATCACGTCGCCGCTGAGTCTCTTTCTGCGAGCCGTCCTTCCCAAACCCCATCGGGCGGGAAGGAAGATTTATCCCAGAGGATTCGGAAGGAAACCGGATTCCTTCGCTCATGCCCGATGCCCTCGATGCAAGTACAAACTTGTATTGTATGATGAACCCAGATCACTACTGGTACTGGCGTAGGTCCAAGCACCTGGACCGTATTATCCTCCTGAGACCACCTACCCGTCATTCTGGATGGGGTAAATGAAATAAATGGAACGCTCTGACAGATCCCGGAGAAGAAACAATGATAATATGTATTATCGGCAAAAACAATTGAATTTGCGGGAACGAATCGCCAGAGGGTACCCGTTCCCATGCACCTTGCGTCGCTATCCGCGTATCATCGCCACCCGAGAGAATGATGCACTGGGATTCGCATGACACCCTTCTCATACCCTGGTGCGCATAAAGGCTACTTCACGCATGCTTTCATGAGAGTTAGTTGCGGATTGTCTGTCGAATGATTATGCTTCGGAGCAAGCTGGATCAAGAGTCATTCATCTACTTTTTTCAATGACTGATGATCTTCCATGGATTCCCCAGTATGAGCCGCGGCTGAAGTTGCGAGAATCAGAGCCTGAATAGCACTTGTAGACGGTCCTGATGGCGTCGTAGGTGTAGGAACAACTGGGGGAACCGAAGGGATGGGAGCAGCAACTACCGATTCATCAGCCGATATATTGCCAGAGGGTCGAGAACTGGGCGGTGAAGGTTTAGTAGAATCTTCCGAGATATTAATCGGTGGGGGTATTGGGGTTGGTTGCATATATCTAGCGGAATGGCTCGAACCTTTTTTGCGAGGACCGGCATAAGAATATGCTGCTGGTGTCAGCGAAGCTAAAGCAACAGTGGTATTAATATCATTCGTAGGCGCGGCTGACTCCCCATGGGGTGATTCTGATATTCTCCGAGGAAGAGGGGCGCCCGACCAATTGGAAACGAAGATGGATGGGGACAGAGTTCCGATGGAGGGAGCCCGGGGACGATACCCTCCCCCAATTCGGGTCCTAGCTAGGTCCCGAGGCAACTCTGAAGCATGTTCCACAACATTCTGACCACCGGATGGAACGGTTCGTAACTCCCGCCGAGTACCTGGAGGAGCCGGACTTGGCAAAATAGTAATTACGGCCCAGGGGGTTGTGGGTACTTGTCCATGAACCTGAGGACCACCCACCCGCCGGTAGGAATGCTGACCCGCCTCCGCACCGGGTACCCCGTACAAGTCTTGAAACAACGCAAGAATGTTCGTAGACGGATATGCTGCGGTATGCGTGTTACTCCTTGCAGGGATTGCGGAAAGATCTCTTGCTCCTACATCTCCGGCCCGACCTCCATTTATCGAATCGTGATTGTGGTGTACACCACTACTCATCACACGCGTATACACGTATCTGTATATGTAGAAGGCTGGAGGATATAGTTCCCTACAAATCCGAGATGTCATTCCCATTATTACTTCCGGGTGGCCAGAAGATCAATCGTTCCTGGGCAGTCATTATGAAGAGCTGCTCATTAATGACGACCTTCACGAATCGCCGTCGTCGGTTTGTTCGGGATCCGTCGAGTGGGGGCTCTGGGATCATCGTTGGCCGGAATTGGTATATCCGTGAGATCCGGATCGCAATCCGTATCCACTAAGCATGTGGTCGGAGTACCTGGAGCAGTACGTTCCCGAGTAGCAATAGGTTCTTTTCGTTGATCAATGGTTGTAGCAATGTCGGGTAAACTTTTCGTATATCTGGTTCCACCAGGGTCTCTCCGCAGTTGAGCTGACTGTCTCCCAAAGGTGGCTGCCTTCCCCTCCGAGCCGTGAAGTTCTGCTTTGCCCTCCGAATCCTCCAACCTCTGGGGGCGTGTCTCCGTGGTGGACCGATTGGTTGGCGTACCGCCGAGCCGTTTCTCATTCGCATAGTGACACTGGGCCCTCGTAGCCGATTGAACAACATCAGCTGCTTGATATTTGGTACCCGCAATCGGAAATTGTTTTCCCTTGCCTGCCGCACCGGCCACCGGGTCACGTGCTTCTGGTGATAAACGAGCGGTTTGAGTGGGATCTAAGGTATGAATACCCTCACGCTCCGTCGAGGTATGGGGTGCCATCTTGGGATTCCACCGTCGGGCCTGATGGCCGGAATGAGCCCCTACTTCCGACGTGTCTTCCGAACGGATTTTCCAATACTTCGTTCCCGTTGCCATCACTTCTCCTCTCCCCCTTCGGACGAGACAGGTCTTCCCGTCTGAAAGCCACGGTGGTATAGACCGTATCTTCTGGATGGATAGACCGATCTTCCACCTATGAGTGAGTCTCGTCAACCTGATCAATAAGTTATACCCGAGTGGGTGGTACGTATGATGGATACTCATTAATGACGATCCGCTCTCTAGACCCGACCACCGGCCTCAGAGAATCCGTGCGCATGAGCGGCTACGCTTCTCGGGGGGCATGGGCCCCACAGCATCAGACTGATGCTGAGACCCTTCGAATAGTTGTTCTCCAAAGCGGGACGGGAGACGAAGAAGAAATTCCGTATTAGAGGAAAGATCTTCCGAATGAAACGGGTTGCCCGTCCCCGAAATCTCTTCCACTTCATCCAACGGAATGACTTGACGAAGCGCTCCCCCGCAACCAGTACCGGCCGGTACTGTCCTACCAACAATAGCATTCTCTTTCGAACCCTTCGACCGATCCGTTTGACCTCGGGTAGCTGCTCCGGCCAATACTCTGGTAGTCTCTCGGGAACTCGCTCCGGGGGTGAGACTCTTGGTATTGAGAGGTGCTCTTGTGACTCCTAGTAATACGGGTCTACAAGTAATCTTCGCTTCCGGGGCGCAATCCATTCTCCAAGCCCGCGAGACCTCGGTTGGTTCACCGGGTGGGGAAGCATTAGCCATTCCATCTTCCGGCGCTACCATTTTTGGAGTGACTTGGCGCGCAATCATTTCTGCATGCTTCTCAGCTACCTGTGCTCCTTGGGACCGATACCCTCTCCCAGTACGATCAACCGAGTTTACCCGACTTCGTTCCAAGCTTGTTCTAGCACCTGAGAGATAGCCCGAGGCACGCCCGAAGATCCATGCCATACCGCTCCGGTCTCTAGAACTGTCCTTCAAATCCGTTGAGACTGAGGTCTCGGGACGGGGTTCCGAAAATTGCTCAATCTTGGGAGGGCCTTGGGAAATAGTATCTTCAAATCTTGATCTTTCACTTATTAATGTTACTGGTGCGTCTCCCTCCCCGACGGTGCTGCCAGAGCAACCATGAACGGTAGCTCCCTCATTGGCCGAATATGGCTCGGCTAATCCAATGACCGCAAATTCCACATTAATGGCCTTGACTTGAAAGGACCGGGAGGTTAGCCCGCTACAGATACGCCTCCCGCGGATCGATCGTCCGAGACTGACTGATTGAAGTGTTGCGCATAAGGCTGACAGTAGCAAACATTGAGTCGGGCTTGATGGATAGGGAGTTCGAGCTCGTTCGCGCGTAAGAAGCTGGGAAGAATATGCTCGATCCTCGCCCCGAAGAAACCACTTGAGGACGCTTGAGGTGTTGAATAAATTGGTAGTGGAATCTTCTGAGATGAGGACTACTTCACAAGTCAAGCAATGGCGGGTTAACCGGTGCGCGGGACGGCCCATACCATGCACATTATGACCAGGAAGACCCAGCGTTTCCGACGCCACCCGCGTAGAATCATACAAGGGAGACGGCCGACGCGAGGAAGGCATTCGCATTCCAGAATCCAATCGTGTACTCCGCTTCTTGTCTGTCCTCGCGGCGATGCTGCGTTGTTCAATGAACGCGTTCCAGGAGTCGCTTTGCGGAGGGGATTGCGTCGCAATCGGGCTTCTCACCCCTGGGGGTGAGAAAGGGATTTGGCAGGCATTACCCGGGGACGAGAAGATTGGTAGGGATGTCCTCTCCCGAGACCTATCGGGTGGAACACGAGGAATACCTCCATGCTGACTAAGTACCAGAAGATTATTGTCACCACCGGTGGAGCGCACAAAGGGGCAGGCATCGGAAATGTATTGGAAACCCCCAGCATGACAACCATAACCACTCAAGGAATGCCCCACTGAATCACGGTTGATACTTGCGTGATACCCGAGGGCACTCGTTGTCACTTCGACTGAAGGGGTGGTATCAGCCTCTTCGGCGAGATCCTGCTTCTGCCGGTCGGGAATGAGCGGACTCGGGGGTTGGGCGACAACTCCGTCTTCGCCACGGAGGCATTGAGCGGCTTTCAGCCTGGGATTGGTACCCTCCAAGTCCCAGTTTGGGAATTCGAATACACCCGACTTGCTACGTATTTCATGATCTTCCATCGTAAGTCTTCTTATTCTGCTGACTCCCCTTCTTTTTCTTCCTAATGAAGCGAAGGCTTGATCTGTAGTATACTGCGCCAGTCATAATGGTTCCAATCCTCTTCAGATGCGCCGTAAGTTATTTCGGCACCGAAGAAGTGTCTTCTGTTTCGGATGCCCCACAAGATTCTGTCATCACACGAATGACATTTGCTCCGGGTGAGATTCGTATCATGGATCGTACTTTGCGCTCGCCCCGCTGGGTTAGTGCACCCGAGCTGGTACTGGGCAAGTGGGCTCATGTGTGATACGCCCTCCTCCCTCTCCTCTGAAACCGAGCGAAAATGCCCTTGCTCGGGTTTCGTCTCGCGACTCTTTCCATGCCGGTCCCACGAACCGACTACCTACTCTCGTTGCGCGAACCGAACGAAACTCAATCATTTCCGTGGTCGCGTATATTGCTATTGCCCGATCAATCCAGATTGGCCGAACTCTCACGTGAAACTTCTTCATCTTGTTGGAATGGTTATTCGGATTCGGTGGATCGATCCCGGATCATTTCCCACCGCCTTTCCAGCGGCGCTGCTCAGACAGGCAAGGACCAGCCCTTTCGTTCGTGCCCGTAGTAACTACTCTGTAACTGCGTGTCTGGGAGAGAGGTATCAAGTCCTCCCTATTTCTTCCGGGGTCACACCTGGTGCCGAAAGTGGTCAGCTCGTCTGCCGCCCAGTAGTCCGAACGGTAGTAGCGTGGATTGGTATTCTTATTCGGATGACCCGCGAGTATGTAATGAATCGGGGGTTGATTGATCCTTACCCGGAAGGGATTGAGCGTCGATCTTATCCCCGCCACCATGAGATATGGATCGTGTGCCGGCGCTGGGCGCCCCGGACGATACCCGTACATAACTCGTCTCGGGTGATATCTGAATATCACTATATATGCGGTGCTCGGAGTTGCGCACTACTCTCGTGCCCAAATGCATCTCCCCGTACAGACTGGAATAAATGTACTGACGAACCCTCTCCTTTGGAATGGGTGTTGCGGCACGAATCTCCGCAACAACTTGCTTCGCTTCCACGTGCTGGCCGTTCCTGACCGGAATCGAACTTTGCGACGGGATAGTCAGATGGCATGCCTCGTATTCATTGCCGATGGCGACGGAAGAATCATCACATACCCAAGCGGGATGCCCGTGACGTGTCCGTGTGGGATGAACCGAATTGGCGCTGGACATGACGGTTCCGGTAGAGGGAGTTCTTGTATGTCGCGCAGTATCACCAGTAGGTATTCCCCCAGTGTGAAAAGTTCTTAGGGTCGATTGAGTTCCCGGTTCCCCAATAGGCTGACCCGCAGTAGTACCTACCGCCTCTCCCAGCTCTACCGGATCACCATGGGTTAGACTCCGGCCATGGCGTGACCGACAAATCCAAAACATACTTTTGCGGGCCGAAGGGGGTCGTATAGATATTGGTCGTTTCTGACAGTAGGATACTGATTGATCGGCGAGCTCAGCCCCAGTATCTTGATCACGCGCAGCAATGCGTCTTGTGTCTACGTATGCATTATCCGCTGAGGCGCGACCAATCGGTCTTGATCGGGCAATAATCATTTGTCTACTCTCTCTATCCCGAACGGGACTCACGGTAACGCCCCGAATGGTACCACGATCCACAGTACGCGCAACAACGCGTTGAACCACTTCGACGGGTCTACGTGTAGGGTACCCAGCATCCGCCGTTCGTACGGCGGTATCCGCAATTCCCTTACGAGCGCCATAGCGAGGAGTCATGTATTCTGCTGAAGATGGTCCTTCGCGAGGATTACTCCGAGTAGGTAAATCGGTAGTTTGTCCCAGAGGATCCGACATTGATCCCCTCATACCTAATAATTGGTGAGTCTGGGATATATTTCCCCGAGCTCCTGGAAGAGGCATCACATGTGCTGGGTTCTGGGGGTCGGTCGTCCCGAGATTGGGATTCATTTCCGTCTTTGTGTACTCACTCGTGGTGTACCGTGCTTCGATCGATCGGCGCGATCTTTCCGCCGCATGCACATTCCCATAGCAATGATGCTCCCAACCCCGTGATTCCGCATCCTGTACAAGCCGTTCCCTTGAAGGTGTCGTTATAAGATCGTCGATGCCCGAGGAGACAGCTGCATGAGTAGCTACCTGGAAACCCGGAGTCTTCAGTTGATCCAGGATATGCGCCGTATACACCGTTCCGGAATGGGTCGTTAGACCGCTAATAGATTGTTTCATAGCGATTCTATCCATAACCCTATTACGAGATAGCGATTGACCCGGTACCGTGAAACATATCTCTATTTCTGTAGGATGATTGATTCACCAATGGATCGATCCTGGCCGAAAGGTCATCATCCCTTTGCTTGGCCTTCCATTGTACACGGCTAGGGCCGTGACTAGCGATTCATTCTACAATCCGGCTCTCCGGGGATGCTACGTCCCGTTGGCGAACATGCCTCCTCGTGAAGATGGTTCCATCCGTTGATTAGAGATGATACGACCGGCGGTTGTACGAATATGTACGCCAAGTGTATTACCATTCCTTCCGGTCTGAGAATTATCATGGGTTTGGTGACAAATACCCCAGGGTTCATATTGAACCTCAAGGGGCTCCTCCCGATCGATGGAATTCATGACCCGCGAATCGTCCGTGGGCCATCTGAGCCATAGATGACTTTGCTGGTGTAGCTCGATCCCTTTCAGCGACTCCGTTACGGGCGGAGCAGCGTCATGACCATTGAAAGAAGGTACTCCATGAAGTGTATCATCGTACGGAACGAACGGATTATATCCGCCCCGGCATGAATGGTGATACCTGTTCCCCCGAATACCCTGGCCATTACCAATCGTTGGTACATGGGGCCCTGGAGGCATATCTTGATTCGGTGCGGAAACGGGATCCCCCGTGGCTGGGGACGGGGGATTCGCATGAGATAGCGCTGATGGACGAGCTTCCGCTTGGGCCCCAGATGGTGGAGGTACATGAACAGCCATTTGATCCCCATCGGAGTCTGCGTTAAACCCAGCGCGAACTGATGGGTGTGAGCGGATAGCGCAGCCGTCTGCCGAAACAGGTTCGAATGCTTGGATCCCCGGCCTGTGCAATGTAGGTGCCCGATTCGACAATACGGGGTGTCCTCGCACAACCTCCCGGAGCATTTCCCGAACAAAGGGCATTTCTTTCCGAATTGGAGGTTTAGCAGCTCCAGTGCTAGGGGCAACATGTCGCCCAATCGAGCTGCGAATTATGAATGGTTGAGGAGGCTCCATGGCTATCCCTCGCGGCGATTCGCATTGATGTGACGAAGGGTAAGGGCCCGCCACGATGGCAGGGCGACCTGGATGATCAACTCGTTTTCCGGGTGAATTCTCGCGAGATCTTCCTTCCTTCCCTCGAACCATATCCGAGGAAGGTTTAGAAGGCCTCTCATCGGTATCCGTCACGGGTTCGCCGCCGATGCCATTACCAATGGGCGCGTCCACTGCTCCCTGAAGCGGTTTCTTTTGACGAACGATCGCCCCCTCCGGCGCAAGTATTCTTCTCGCTGAGGGATCACCGAGAGGATTATTTCGAAGAATGATCCTTCTATGAGGTTCGTTGATATCTGGACTGACCACACGACCCTCGCCCAATTGGACCATGGGTCTTGGTTCGGGTGGTGGGACCGGTGACAATAATGGAACCATCCATTCCGGATTCGTCCCCGTTCGAATAAGATTTTTCATTAATCCGATATGTCTTACCGGAAAATCTTTTCCCCTTCGAGTCGTCCGGTCTTCCAATTCATCCCCAGTGGGCCCGTCACTCACCCAGGAGCCCCGTTCCGCATGTGCACGATCCGAGAGGACTTTAGGGTCCGGGCTGGCTGGTGGTTCCCTGGTGGCATCTCCCCCCGTGGCTGCCTCCCGCTCCGCGAATTCATCGGAATCTGAGCGATGAGAGAAGCGAGGAATGGTTTCGTTCCGGGTCCCGTACTCATCATACTTCCAAAAGCCTCGCTTGAACCCGGGTGGAGTGGGTTTTTCAGTTACAGGCCTGGCGGAAAGGGGATCGGGATGGGGTGCTCCATGACGCGATTCCCCCCCACAGAATCGGACACGACGGTTTCCTCTCATCCGGCTCGAGCAGCTACTGAGGGGGGCGGGCCCTGCCCTCATCAGATTCGATGCCCACTGCGGGAAGCTACTCATTGCTCGGGCCATCCTAGGGAACGAACTGATTCGTGACTTCCATCCGTTGCATGTAGTAGAACGCGGCCCCTCAGTCGTTATCGCCGACCGAGTAGTCTCATTCCCTCCGAGAGCGAAGTAGCTTGTGAAACAGATACCTTCCAATTCAATTGTCAGGATTCAGAAGGGTCTCTCTTGTCCGTACTTCGATTCTCCTCTCCCGACTGATTCTTTAAGTCCTCGCTCCACCCCGATGGTTATCGGCTATTCGAGGCATATATGCGACGGATAGACCCCGTACAGCCATATATAAAGTGAATGGCTATTGCGATAGGCTCACCGCGAAGACACTCCTAATCTCTTTGTACCCAGCTGGAAGCAGCGTCTTTCTTGGCGAGGTCTCATTCACAAGAAATAACGTGTCGGGCCAAGGATGTATACACATTCCAGGTCCGGACCGTGGAATCCTCTCCCTTCGGCACTTCCATCGCGCGATTCCGAGCTTCACGCCTCCTGGGAGAGAGACACGTCGGATCTTAGGGCATCGCATCCCCGTGCTGTTTCACGCCTGGGGGATGACAGCTTTTGATTAACCAACCAGTGAAATCGAGACTCGTCGGGTCACGCGTCGCGGTATGCTGGGCTCTCTGACTCCTGCAGAGGCTTAGACGGGATATTCGCTATATGACTCGGAAGGTTTTTTGAATACCGCGCATGAGTTACAGCGCATGCTGATTTGATGTGTCCCATCCGATATCTCCGGACCCGGGATTCAATATATTCGGCTCCGCATTCTTGACGGAATATGGAATCTCCCCCGTCCCCAAAACCCAGCTGGTACTTCCCGCAAGCGCGAACCCCGCTCCGAATAGGCCCAGATATTCTTTCACGAGATGTTCCATCTCTCTCTGGTTCGGTCTCGCTACCGCGATGGAAGGTGCTGGGTTGGCTCACCCGCCCAACTACCTCTCCAGTGGGTAAGGCTTTGTCAGCCCAGGCGCGGATTTGCTCGGGAGAAACTAATCCGATTCGAGGATATTGATGCTTCTCTTGATGAGTCGTGGTATTATTCGGTTTCCAATCGAGCTCCAAATGAGAGACTGATTAGCCCTCCCGAGACCTATTATTAGGTATTAGATCCTTCTCTACGACAGCCAGATCCGGATCTGGGGCTAGACGTCGTGGTTCCCGAACGGGCGATCGAGGAGATTCCGGAGTGGTTGTTTCGGGCCCGTATACTGGTTCCCCGGCCACGATGGTACCAACTACCTCCCGACGGGCCTGAACATGATCAGGTTTCGTAGTAGGCATTTCTTGCGGGATATGAGAGACACCAGAACCTTCCGGAGCCCGAACTTCCATCTCTCCCACCCGCTGCCCCCCCAGCTTGGACTTCCCTTTGAGCGGTTGTTGCGTGACACGCGGATGAGGCCCGCTGGAGCGTGCATGGGTTTTGCCATCAGCTTGATGAACCGATTTCGGCATATGAGCTTTCCCCGCCGTAACGGGTTGTTCAGAAACCTCTCCCGTTCTACCATCGATCGATCGGCTTTTTCCGGGATTACCAAGTTCGAGTGACCGTGGATTAGCCGTTTGCTCACTAGCTTCATAGGTTTCGGGAAATACTGGCTTTCTCGGGGCTTCTCGTTCATATCTCTCATCAGAAGGTATTATTCTATGATGTCTCTCCGGGTGGTATCCCGCGGGACCAGGCACACGTTCAGAGATCTGTCCTACGTTCATTCGCGGGGGCACCCCTGAGGGACTCAGTATCATATCGATCGATGTTCCATCCTGCAAATGAGGCATATCCTGCCTGGGCGCAATCTTCGGAGTAATACCCTTATTACCATGTCTTCCAGCAGCTTTATCACCCACCTGCGTTTCGCGCGCCTGCGGGGCGTATGCATGGACAACCCTCGTGTGCCCGGACGTATTATCCTCATCTGGATAGATCCATCTGACATCAATGATTCGACCTCTTCCACCCGTTGGTACTCTTGGGCTGGTTTCTCTCGCGGTTATGTCAATACCAGGAACGGCTTGCGGTGAGTTACTTTCCGGAGCCTTCGGTGATTCCTCCGGATTTCGGGGTGTTGGTTTGCCCACCGAGACATCTCCGGTCTCTACCCGGGATCCCGGTGATACGAGGCCACTCTCGTCCGAGTGGCGGAGGAAATAATCATCTGAATGAGGTATTTCCCCAGTAATTCTCTCGGCAGTGCCTTGAGGTGTGACGCGGGCCTCCATCTCATACTTATCAGTATGGATAGACGTGTAGGTATCTCCAAATGCTGGGCGTTCGCTAGTAGGTACGGAGTCCTCGGAATTGTGTCCCTCCCGAGGCGTGTATGCCATTGATATATTGATTCCTGAAGCCGATTCTCCTCCTTCTGCAGCCCCGCTGTCCGCTGCGATCTGTCCTTTCCTGGGGAATCCACCTTGACCGAATCTGCCGTTGGGTCTCTTCTGATGCACACGAGTACTGTTATTGGGGCTCCGATACATAACCGATTCGGTATCTCTTGTGTCCTCACCGTTGACTGAGGTTGTTCTCTCACCATCGGTATAATCGGTCTTCCCCCCCTGCGCGGCTATGATCGTATCCCGCGGATCTGAGGCTATTTGACCTTCCACTCCCGTTCCTACGATGCGTTGTTCGGATCCTAGGAGCGGCGCAGCTTGACGTTGCGTATTAGAACCCGTTGGGGTACGATTTGCATCGTTACTCTCCGGAGAAGGAATGAGAGGGGCTCCCGCTGGGGGATTTTGTGAGGGCGGAATACTCCGTGAATGTATCTGATCCCGCGCTGGAGTCACGGATTCCTGTCGATACCGAGCTGCGATAGCTTGTTCCCCCCGATCTTTCCGGTATACGGATGAGCAAGTTCCTGTAGTTATTCGAGAGCCTTCATCCTCCGATACATAAGCTGCAATCTCTCCCCCGGATGATAATACTCCGGAGATCCTATGGGAGGGACTCGTTGAATATCCCCAATGATTAACGCCCGCGTGCAAGGCTGACGATGGGATGGGTCCAGCGTTCGTGCCTTCGGACGTTCCAATGGGGCGAGCACGCCCATAATGACTGGGATGGATATCTCGCACTTGGGAGCTTGCGGTTCGTCTCGTCGGCCCCCCAGGGCCTGGAGAACTCGGTTTTCGTTTATGTACCATTTGTGTCGACGGATTAGTCTGATCCGGGGATTGAGGAGGGGGATGCGAACCAGAAAATTCTTTCAAGGTTGATGATGATGGACTCGAATTTGCTACGCCTCTCATGGTCGATACGTTCTTACGTCGAGCCGCCCTGCTTATCATCCCTCCGCGCATAGGATCCGCTGGACGCTCTGACGCCGATCTCGATTGATCTTGTGATGAATCCGCTGCAGTACGAATACGCCGATTTTTCGGGTGATCTGTATCATCTAGGGTGCCTATTCCGATCCCAATCCCGATTGAATGATCTGTTGCGGCTGACACATCTTTCGGTAATGGGAAGATCTCGTTCTTAGGTACATCGGGATCGGGTTTTTTGTTCGAATTCGCTCGACCAATCTCTCCTGTTTCGGACCTCGGTTGAGGGGATTTTTGTCGCGATTCTTCAAATATATCGGGTAACAACTCCGGATATTCGTCTGTGCTGCCATACGACAATCTGCGAGATTCTGGTACGGCGTGTTCCCCAGACCAAACATCGTTTTCCCTAGTTTCCCAAGAGGTATCGGGGTAACAGGCATTGTCCAAAATATCTTTCGTACTTGAACCCATAGCCAGTGACGGAAGTTGGATAGGTGTTTTCCGTTTCTTCCTCACGCGAACCCATATTCTGTTTTTCCCATCAGGTTCCGATTTCGACTTCCCTCCCCTGCTCGGAATTGTTGTGCCTGTGTACACGGGGTATCCGTTCGGACCTCGCTCCAGATTGTGATGAGTGCCGGGACTTCTTGAGATCTGATTGGTTGTAACTCGATCAATTCCATTCACTACAAAGGTGCCTCGAGGGCTCGTCAAAGGGGTACTTCCGGTATATACGATTTGCTCCCCCGCGCATGCCTTTCCCTTTCGAGTCGATCGTGGTGGCACATACGACTCGGGCGGATATGCGATGGACTCATACACAGCATCTCTCTCGTCGCTCAATGGTTCTATGACGTGATATCGTCCATCGAATGGTCGAGGTCCAATCTTCTCTTCTCGATCTGTATCCAGAGTCCCTGGAGGATCGTTCGGTTCTTCCTTCGATCCCCGATTGATGGAACGAGAAAATGCTTCCGATTGTGCCTCCCCGGGATCGGGCATGACAAACATCTCCCGATTCGTCTCTAATACCGTTCTTCATTTGATTTCATGTCCCCACCGCTTAGGGCGGTATTTATGCGTTGTCCTTCTTGCCTCCACTTCCACGAAGGGGTTTACCGCTTGCCTACGTATCGTGGCGCGTATTCTTATAGCTGCTGGCACATCTTCCCACTTCGAAAAACCGGCCGTCGGTTCTTTCGTACGTATTGGCGGGATGGCATCCGGGGAGCTTGATTGAGTCATCAATCAGACTTATAATACAATACGGGCCCGAGGAAACCCGGGGATGGATCATTTGCATTCAGCTCCGATGGGATTCACTCCAGGTTTGGTTCCATCCGAGAAGAGAACGCAATTTGATTGACGGGGGCGGCATGGCCAAGCGGTAAGGCGGAGGATTGCAAATCCTCCATCCCCGGTTCGAATCCGGGTGCCGCCTGACGCAATCGATTATTGGTTGGCGGCAACAGGGGTGGTCTGAGACCTGGGTGCGACGGACGAGGATCCAAAAGATCATCCACCAAGGGAAACCCCAACACGGATCGCTGCAGTCAACAAAGTAACTGACTGCAACCATCGGAGAGAGGAGCGAGAGAAATAACCACCGTGTGGACGAGCGGCTTAAGGGTAAGCAATACCCCAAATCAAATATGTCGATAAATTATAAACGGATTACCAACCACCGAGCTAACCCCAAAAACGAGTTCGAGCTATGGGGATCGTTTATGCTCGATTACGACCATTTTCGGTAAAGACGACGGGACCTACCTCTCCCCAACTGGCCCTCGCGTTTAAACCATTCTCACTTGAGCTAGGATGGAGTGAGTCTTCACTGCAACACCGATACTCGCTCGATCCCACCCAAAGGACGGAACGGAAACCTTGGTCGGATAGGATAAAGGAGAAACCAGTAACTAGTTGTTCGGGAGTGGAGTCTGGTCCCGGAAGCTTCCATGGCTTCCTGATCATTATTCATGACAAGCGTGTCTCGTGTCGCAAATGCTATCATTTGAGTCTCCGGCGACAACAGCATGTTTGTTACCATAGCTGTCCAGGAAGGTTCCCGGAACTATCCGACCGAGACCTAACTCGATTAGACCTACCTGGTGGGCGTAGTAGGTAGACTGAGATGGGTGTGATGCCCCCCCGCCTCTATCAAGCAACAAGTGGGTGAGAGTAGAGTTGGGTAATCACTCACACGATTGGTTCGCCGTATCGCAGGGATGATGTAAATGCTGGGAAATGCGGATGAGCAAGGCAAGCTTCACCGCAACCGGATCCATCATAATGATTCGTTGTTGCGGGGTTCATATCCAGTCACTTCACTCACGTGGCGCTACTCCCTCCAATGATCGTGAATACGTATTTACTATCGACAACGGGGCAGCAAGGTATGATGGGCGAACTGACCAGCAGGCCTACGTCTTCTACTGGAGCCGCAAATGATTCCTTCAATCGTAAGGGCTTTCCTTTCTCCCGAGCAACGAATCGCATGATCGGGATATTATCGAGAACCCACTGGGGCTTGCCGTACAGGGGCTAGGAGGGAAGGGAGCAGCGGTATGATTGGCATGACATCCACGGTTGGGTCAGAAGTTGCATAAGCCTCGGGTGATTTGGCCGAAATCGAGGTGCTCGGCGCGACATTCCCAGGATAGATATCTAACGTAACTGGCGTTTTTGGTCCCCCCCCGGGCAATGATAGGGATTGATTATTGCGAGGGTATTGGCACGGCACGAAAAGAACCTATCCCAACGAAACCGGTTATGACGCGAGCCCCGCGTGACGTATTTAGACTCACTCGATACATGTTCGTATGAGTTAGTTCATCGAGATCACGTTCAATGAATCAATCCCCCCCCAAACGAGCGGACGGGGGACCGATATTGATTATGTGCCTGCCGCGGGACACCTTACACCGGTCCTATGCCCCCCCCGTATCTCTCTGCTCTCATAATAAAGCTATTTATTGCGTTCAACAATCCGTCTTTCTGTTCCGCCGGGGAGGAATGCGTAGCTGCGGTACCGACACCACGAGAAAGGGTCCTGTGCTGGGCTAAGTACTAGCACGGATATGGATTCGCTGGTGGTTGGTATTTGACAACGACCTTACCGCCGGGATTGAATAGCATAATCGGCAGGCGTGTTCGCTGTGGTGGGGCGTGGCCAAGCGGTAAGGCAACGGGTTTTGGCCCCGTCACTCGGAGGTTCGAGTCCTTCCGTCCCAGGCCTCGTTCGGCCTATCCCGTCCCGAAAAGAGCTATTGATCAAAAAGGGATTGGGATTTCCTTCAAGGATTGCCAATCCATTTAACATACATAATGGTGGATTATCGGCGTACCATACCCGCGAGTATGGCGAACGGAATGACTACGAAGTAGAATGGAAGGGGAATGGAGAAAAAGAATCTTATTCACGAAACCAGCCCATCGGATGCACGCGGGCCCCGCCCATACTGGAACCCCTCGAGTAGCCAGCCCTTTCAAAAATGCACACGCTACTACGCATGCCCCTTCAGGAGATGACCACTCCAATGCGACGCGCCCTACGCCAGAGAGGGATAGGGATTTCACCCCAGTCACAGCCAGCACGGTGGATCGTCATGTGTTGGCACGCGGATCCCAAGAGAAGGTTGTCGAGAATACTACCCGGAAAGGGAAGGAAGAACGTCCTGATCCGATTGCACCAACGCCCACCCGTACCTCCAGCATCCTGCAGGAGGATCCGCAAAACCTTGTGCGCGGAGCATCTATCACCTCTGACTCCGACGCAATTCCAGCGGATGTGAACCATCATCGGGTAGATGAACCTCAGGCTGCGGATGGCACTTCGGAGCAAGTGGTTCGGCATCATCCAAATAAGGCTCGTGGACAAGGGACCTTAGGCCGATCTCTGGCCAATATACCTTCCGCAAATACTACTGGTACCCCTACGCCGGGTTCCCACAATCAGCATGATTGCCGTGAATCGGAACGTTCATCACGGGATATAGGCATCAGGACTCATCAAATTATTCCCGAGGGGGGATTTGTGGGGAATCTCCACAATCCACCAAAAGCTCGGTTTAACCCCGTGCCTCACCGTGAGGTGGGCCTCATGACAGCAGTGTATTCGGACGAAGAATATGGAATGCCCTGCGTATCCACTACTCCTGCGGGGATCGTGGAGACAGCTGAGTGTATACGACAGACGCAGGAGCGTGTTGGCAAACGGGCCCCAGCCCTTCCTGAGGAAGAAGTCGATCATGAACCTTATATCGATCGACAAACCAGATCTGTCTCTCAAGCTGCTCGGTCCTCAAGATCCACCGATCGCCAGAACTCGACGGGAAAAAGGGCAGTGATTCCTGGTGATGCGAGCCATGCCACTGCAATGACCAAAATACCTTCTAGGGAAATGGGAACTCGCGCATGCCGCGCGGGCACCCATCGCAAACATGATGCAGAATGGTCTAATGAACAAGTTCGGGGCTCCCGCGACAAAGCACTTGTTACGGATGATCATACTGAAGCGGGAGATATGACCGGTCGCGAGGAACCACCTGCCATATTTGGTACTCAAACGGAACGTCACGTGGGTAAACGCCCAGATACCCCCTGCGGAGTCACTTCCCCACCGGTCCACATCCAAAATTTCCCATCAGGATATCGACCTTCCTCAGGCCATGAAGGTACTAATCAAATAGCTGACTCGGTTCATAACTCTTACACCCTTGGCACGGAAGACCATCTCTTGGATATTCCTGGTGGTCATGATACCGAGAGGGCTACCGAACCGTCACCAGTGGAACAGGATCCGCTGATTTGGAGTCCCGAGAGTCAATTAGGATCGAGTCAAATCCCTAGACCCGTGAGAGGCAAAATAAAGGGAAAGACCGAAAAGTCTGCGAGGCAGAATGGGATTACGAACATTACTCTCGAAGCAACGTACGCAGCCAGAGAAATTTTAGGTACTCGAAGCATGAGAGAGAAGTCTCAGCGTTTGCCAGCCGTTACGTTATCTGATGCACCTAGCTATCCAACGAACGGCCTTATCGTACGATATGGCGAGTGGCCGAGTGACCCTCATGCGTGTTCGTCAGTGGAATAACCGCTCAAATAACGGACGGTAAATGGATTATTGACAATAATGAAGCTCGAAATCCGTTTGGGTGCATTTGCATTATTTGGTTACGCAGACGTGACCCAATAATCAACACGAAAGAAACGTATTTCTTTAGCATTCCGGCAGCACCTCTAACACCCCGCCGTGAATGAAATCGGGCTCTAAGGGTTATAGCGCGAACCCAACCTTTTCGTGATTCCCCGAATTCACGTCGTGCTCGCTCGGATGTTGCCTTAGATGATTGCGTCAGACGGTTCAAAACAGTAGTTAGCTTTGCGTGATATCGCTGGTCCAGGACACGGAGTATTATAACGATATGCTTTGATCCCGCTCGCCCGCATTCTCCCGATGTGACGAGAAGAGTAGTCCCGACCTTTCATTCATTTGTCCAGTGGGAGCCATTGGTCAGTACCAATAATCAGTGACGAGAAACCCCGTCATCATGTGATACGTGGTTACGAAGCTCCTTGGCCCACCTACGATGGACCGAAATGATTATGATTCTGATCGGATTTCTTCTAACGGCAGGTGCTGCCATTATTCATCATATCCATGGGAAGGAACGGGCTTCTTGACGGACGGATTCTTGCCTATTCAACCCAAAGGTATTATTCCCTTATGCATACGCCGATCGGGATTGCGGGTTACTACTGCGGAGCGATCGGGCGCAATGAATCATCTACCGAGATAGGGAGGGAGATACCGGATACTCGAGAAATACGTATGGATGCGCTAAACGAGTCGAGTAGTAACCGGCCGACCAAAGAATAACGTGATTCGTGCTCAGTTGGGAACAAAATTGATCCGCAATGGGGTGGTTTGTCACAACAATGAAACGACATTCCATGGATTCTTTTTTTGTTGGTCATGGAACAATCGTTCGTTTAAGGAGTATCCCAGCCGAAAGCGGATTCAATCATTGGGTGGGGGATTGATTCGAAGGAAATAATCATCCATCTACTAGTCCTTGCAGCACGGCAGTCACCAATCACTCATCTTGAGGGTCTACTCGCGCAACGAATGGAATGAAAGCTTGGGCTTCCACGGGGCTACGAATCAATAATGTTTGTTGGTGCCAGCAACGCCTTCTGCATCCGCTCCCTTCCCGCGATGATACTCATGCAATAATTGCTTTCTCTCCTTCTCCCGGTAAGTCAGATCCGGAGCAAGAAGGTGTGACGGGTCGTCCGAACAAAAAGCATTCCGGTCTCGCGACCATGAAACAACCAACTAGCGGTATACGCAGACAAGATGCTTCAAGCACTTCTTGCTTCGCGGGCAGCTTGGAGGGTGGTTGCTTGGACCGGCCCCCGCGTAGCTATACCAATATATCCCTGGAATTGGCTGTACCCCTTACCATGGTTCTGCAAATACGCCCGAACCCGGCACGGCAGCCCTTGCTGACCATGCATAAATGGAATATTTGTCGATCCATTCCTTCCACGTTTCTTCAGACGGAGGAAGGTCCGCCACGCTGCCATCGTTTCTTAGGTACCGAATTATCTTACTCTTCCCATCCCGAAATCCCTATAAGGATCCCTCGTTGCCGAATACGGGATGCTCCTTTACCACACTTACCACGAATCACCCTCCACGGACATCATTCGGGTGTCCCACTGGGTGCTGCCCGCTCTCCGGCGGGGACGAATGGGTTCATAATACCTCCGTGGAATCACTATATGTATGAACCTGAGTGCCGTCTAACCCGCCTATGCGGGCAAGCTCCACACAGTAGAGTGCCCCCCGCACCCAATAAAAATCGGTCTACTCGAGGGGTGGCCGGGCATATTGCGAAAGGACTGTCCCGCGTTGAGCCACCATTATGGATCGTTATTCTGCCGAAGAGGATACTTCCAAAGCCGGAGCAGCCCTCCATCCATTATGCGAGGTGCGTCAATCATTTCATGATAGCAGCTTCAAAAGCTGCGACTTCGGCCGATAAATGGAAGCATCACCATCCGAGGTTGTTCCGGCGATACCACCCCTCCGCGAGGGCCCGCTCCTGTATGGACCAATCATTTGAAGATTGTTCTGCCTCCCAGTGTTACGTTTCTGGTACTCGACCCGACATCAGAAAGGTTCGAGCCAGAAGAATGGTGGGTTACCCCCTCATCACCGGCACCCCCTCCGAGGAATTGTTTGCTGCGACCCCGACAACCCATTCGATTGGATTCTCCGAAGACAAATATCGCAGCACCGCGGGACGCCCCACGAGCAGATCGGCCCGGACCATCCTACCCAGAGATGATGACGTATCGAACCGATCCTACCATATTTCCGCGAGCATCCATTATTGCGGTGAATGCTCCAAGGACAGGAATGGCTTGTACCGAATGCAACACATACCTCGATCTTCGTGCGCGAAAACCCCGGCTCGCAAACACGGAGGTACGATACGTGTTGCACGATATGAATACGGTCCGGGGGTATTCCGTGCACCCCCTCCGACTCCTGAGGGGCGGGCCTTGCTTCTTACCGGGGTTCGGAGTATGGGGAGGACGAATTGGTATTCAGACATGACTCGAGATCGGGACATGCTCGATTGTTTCGCGAATCACTTGCGATGGGAGCTCATACCACCCTTTAGCTGCCGCCAATGAATTCGGCTTCCCGCATTAGGCGATTGCCCGGTCGTCTTCTAGTCTCACCAGCGGATTGAGTGAGTATGAACTGGAGGGAGTATGAGAATAAGACGGATGGCGGGGGGTTGTGGAGCGGATGCAACTGGTACTGAGGACAGAGAGACAGAGAGGCGAATAATTCCCCTCCCTCCCCGCAATCGGGTTCGAGAAGCCGCAATCCGCAATCCTGCCTGGGGCTCGGTTCACGCTGCTAACCAGTATGCATTTCGGTGAGGCCAATTGTGTGAGAATCATGGTGCTATACCAGCATCCGATGTTTGTGAGCAGCGATCCAACAACCTTCCTCTCGTCCGACGCACGCATAATCTACCAGCTCTGCAATACCCCATCCGACTTATGAGAACACTCAACGTCAGTGTTTGAGCAGATTTGAGCAGGAGCATCGTTCCGGGTTGACGCGGGAATAGTAATCGAGTAATAATATCAATTAACAGGTCTCTGTGCTTGGGCAACCAATTATCCTACCAACCGAGTTTCACCATGACCGCAACTTTAGAGAGACGCGAAAACGCAAGCCTATGGGGTAACTTCTGCGATTGGATCACCAGTACCGAAAATCGCCTTTACATTGGGTGGTTCGGTGTACTCATGATCCCGACCCTACTAACAGCTACCTCCGTATTCATTACTGCTTTCATCGCAGCCCCGCCAGTAGATATTGACGGTATTCGTGAGCCCGTTTCCGGTTCTCTTCTATACGGTAACAATATAATCTCCGGTGCTATCATCCCCACCTCCGCCGCTATCGGTTTGCACTTCTACCCCATCTGGGAAGCGGCTTCTATTGATGAATGGCTGTACAACGGCGGTCCCTACGAACTTATCGTTCTTCACTTCCTGCTTGGCGTAGCTTGCTACATGGGTCGTGAGTGGGAACTTAGCTTCCGCCTGGGCATGCGCCCTTGGATCGCCGTTGCATACTCAGCCCCAGTAGCAGCCGCCACCGCCGTTTTCTTGATCTACCCAATCGGTCAAGGAAGCTTCTCCGACGGTATGCCCTTAGGAATCTCAGGCACCTTCAACTTCATGATCGTGTTCCAAGCTGAGCACAACATCCTTATGCACCCGTTCCACATGTTGGGTGTGGCTGGCGTCTTCGGCGGATCCCTATTCAGTGCTATGCATGGTTCCTTGGTCACTTCTAGCCTTATCCGGGAAACCACCGAGAATGAATCCGCTAATGCGGGTTACAGGTTTGGTCAGGAAGAGGAAACATATAACATTGTAGCAGCTCACGGTTACTTTGGTCGATTGATCTTCCAATATGCTAGCTTTAACAACTCTCGTTCCCTACACTTCTTCTTGGCTGCTTGGCCAGTGGTAGGTATCTGGTTCACTGCTTTGGGCATCAGCACTATGGCTTTCAACCTCAACGGTTTCAATTTCAACCAATCCGTAGTTGACAGCCAGGGACGTGTCATAAACACATGGGCCGACATTATCAACCGCGCCAACCTTGGTATGGAAGTTATGCATGAACGTAACGCTCACAACTTCCCTCTAGATTTGGCAGCTTCCATTGAAGCTCCTTCTCTAAATGGCTAACCAGCATTATACCGATTGGTCACTAGTAGTCGCCATCGGTGTAAGGGTAAGAATGTCATTCTCTTGGTTCTGCTGGCACTTCGAGCTGCAATTGGTACCTTATTCTTTTATTGGAGGGGTGGTGATTGATGTATGACTTTTTTGAAGGACGGACGAGCCGCCCTCGTCGTGCCTCTCCTCAGATCGTTCTCTCCTAGCCGTTCGGGTAGGAGAAATAGGAATGAATAATTGGATCGGAAATAGCAAGCAGGTGGAGGGGGGCGGACGTGGCCAAGCGGATTAAGGCAGTGGACTGTGGATCCACCAAGCGCGGGTTCAATCCCCGTCGTTCGCCTCCAAGAAAGGTATGAAGCGGGGATCATAGATAGGGAGAGAGCGGATTCCCGAGAGTAACTAACGAATATTCCATAAATGACTATTCCCCTCGATGATCATCCCATTTCGGCGATGATTTCAAATGACATTCTCTATCGCCCGCGTCATCGTTGTTCTTGCGATGCAACATAGTACCTACTCAATTACTCTTTCACGGACGAACAATCATCAGTCAAAACAACTGGGGCAAAACGAGAGATAGACAAGCATTGCCGAGGTTTCTGGGGGGTGGACTGGACTTTAGTAGGGTCGTTGACCGCGACGATCCCTTCCAACCGGGAGCACCTCCCAAATCCCTCACATCAATTCCTCGTATCGAACAGTCCAGTGCTAGCCCTCGCCTTACCAGTAGTTGGCCTTGGAGGGCGTGCCGACGGCGCGAGGGGAAGAAACCGCGAGCCTCATCCGTTCATGCTGGAAAGAGAGAGGGTTTATACCGTCCGCGCAAACCGTCGTAGTGGGTGCAAGGGGATGCACAGAACACCCGGTTATCCGGATAAGAAATCGGCGGCCAAACCTATAAAAAGTATCGGGGGGCGCAAAACAAGCCTAGATGTGCCGCAATTGAGATACTTAAGATACTTCGGGCGATCCAATAACGATGGTTATTGGGTATTCGACGTATGGGCGAGGAGGGAATATCGGAATATTCGTTCCGAGTCCAATTGCTCATGCGCCGAACTTCAAACCGGTCCAAGGAATGAAGAATGTTCCGCCGAACACAAATCATATCTTCTCGCATGCACGAACCGATATACGTGTTTCCCGCTCCGATCAGCCCCCGCGGACCGCGGGGGATTATCCAACAACGGCTCGATCATCGAGCAATTCTGGGCAGTATTAGATCGGTCGATCCCACAGCTCAAGAAGCTGTCCTACAATAATTGGTTCGTGCCTCAAGTGCACCCAAGAGATGTTTTGAGTGGAGCATGCGTATCGGTATCAATATTCGGCAACCAGAATCGGCTGAACGCTCATTCGCCCACTACTCCACCGCGGTGCCCACCAAGCGCGAGTCTTACTTATTACGCTGGTGGAAGCGAGGGACGTCCCGGAATCGTTCGAGAAGGGTTCATAACGACTTCCTGGAAGGCCTATTTGGGGGATTTGCGTATAACGGGTCATGAAATTGATACCGTCACGAATCGGCACGAATCCAGTCAATCCGGAATGTATGGAATACGTTCGAATATTCATGAACCGAATGTGTTACCGTGTCCGGGGAACTCATTTGGTCACCCGAAGACTCAAATTCGGATATTTCGGATGGGATATGAGGGTTTCCGTCATGCGGTGAACCAACATCCATTGAATCGGAGGGCCGGCGAATCCAATCATTGGTTGAATGATCGATCCGGCGAGAGGGCAAGAGATAAATATGTCGATCTTCACCCAGATATGTATGAGTGGTCTCATAATGCGAGAGGCTCGATAGTATTCGCAAGGTATTCCGTGCCCAGGCGGAACTGCCCGATGGCGGTTTACGTTCGACCGGGATGTACCACGGGTCCGATTGGTCGGCGCATGAAATGCGTCAAGTTCTCCTTCATCCGTGAAAGGCTCAATCTCATGATCCACGAGTCCGAAGATGCTGATTTCCCGTCAGACCCGATCAATATGATTGTGCATGTTATGGGAACAAGTCGTGGTGTCCCGGGCAATGGCAATAATAACGAACCACCCCAATCGCCAGATGAATTGGAGGCTTCGTCCTTCAGCAATAATGCAATGGTCGAGAGATTCATGGGCCTACCTCGGGTCTGGAATGAACCCGACGAGGCTGGGTGCGTGACACGGCCGTCGCGGGACATAACTTCTGCGATTCCCAGGCGGTACAACCGGTTCGATCCCGCGAAACGAATTGATATGGGTTCACCACTTACTTGTTGCCGTGTGGCGAACACACCGAGGTCCTCGGATCATCTGCAATTGGCTCGGCTAGGGCCCTCGTGTATTCACAATTGCGTGGGGGCTTTCGGGAACAAGAGTATTATTGCATACAGACAATCGCGACATCTCTTGCCCGTGCATGCCGAGGGCCTCACACTCCCGGATAGGGTTATCCCGATTATTCAGTCACAGATATTTGACTACGTTCCATACCCCGATCACTTGCAAGGTCGTTGTGTTTCTAGACCGTTCTTCGCTCTTGCTCGTTATGCATGCGAATCGCTCCATCTCTGTTCGGCCCAGACTCATTCATTACTGTTTCGCGGAGAAACCTGGGTTGGCTTGAGCTTTAGCGGAAATTTCGAGTCTATCACGACACCCTTTCAGAGACAACGGATGGGCAATCTCGGAAGAATGACCACCTGGCCCCACGCTTGCGCCAAAGCGATCACTTCGGCGGCTGGAACTGGCGGGTTTCATGATTCCTCCTGGAATGGGAGGACGAATTTCAATTCCTCGGGCAGGAGGTGTCAGTCTCGCGCGGAGAGAGGGATTCAGAATGGGCTGGCCAAGGCGCTTCGGACTTGGGAATCGTCCGCTAGTTTGACGGATAAAACAACCCCGATCGGACGCGGCTGGGTTGCGGCCGAATCAGATTCCGAATATGAGACTACTTCAGAACCGTATCCACGTCCAAACGAACCGGTCGAAGGGGCAGAAATGTGTGTGGCGAGCGGGGATAATGCTGTCGAGGGAGGATACAAATTGGTTCGTGTATACACGCCACTGCGGCTCTCGACTCGTGAACAACAGTGGAAATACCAGGGTGCAATTTCAGAAGCATTTGAAGGGAATGCATCACCGCCGAGAGGCAATGGTTGTACCAATATTCCGAATGTACGACGGTCGATTAATATTGATCAACCGTCGCGCGGACCCGCAATCCAATTATCAAGGAACAATTATTGTCATAATGATGAATATCCGACCACGGGTCCGCTACCCTCCGCTTTCCTGGTTCTTGTCAAAGGCTCGAGCTATATCGATCCTCGGAGACGCCTTGCTGTCGTTCGATATTTGACGGATGCTTTGCGAAAACATCAATCGGATAGGTCTATGCATCGGGGTATGAGAAACCATTCGATTGGGCGAAGAAATGGGTTTCTTCCTCCTTCCCCTCCAACGAATATGAAGCGCCCCGCGAGGAGTATTGGGTATTCTATACGCACCGGCGGAAGGACTAATGGATGGTCGGACGGTAGTGAGAGCTTAGATCTTTATCCGACGGTGAAGGCCCTCCCGATCGGGTTTTCGATGACGGGCGCAAACATCTATCGAAATGAATTAGATTTGTGCCGCAACCACCATAAGAATGATTCCGGCTATCGGACCGCCCAGGAGCAAGGACTCTACTACTCACGCTATTTGGCTGAAGGCTATGAGAATGGTACTGCTCATCCGCCCCATCATTCCGATTCGATGAATTGGGTTTCTCTCGCTTCCTGGCAAAGAGTGACCCCACCAAATTATACATGCAGAATACCTCCTGTCCAAGTCCGATCGGGATTCTCCCCTTCCAGAGCAACCTCACCGATAGGTTCCGCGGAAACAGGACGATCATACCCGATGAATGATTCAGCAGCGTACCTTGATGCTCATTCGATACCGATATCCATGAGCGATTTATACGAAGATGAGCGTGACTTCACGATGGATGACATAAGTATGAATGGCATGAGGCTTTTGGCGGCGAGTTTGTGCCGATTCATTCCTGTTTTGGGGCTGGTGGAGAAAATCCCCCGCGTGATATGGATCCGAGATATGCATGAATTGGCTTTCAAGGGGCGCTTTGCCCGAGTCGGCACCGAATTAGCACCCCGTTCATTCTCAGTATCATCGGCCAGAATTGCAAATTGTACACTGGGTACGATCGTTGCTGGTTCGACCCACCCACCCGGAGAAACGGATCCACCTCTAATATGCGCGAACCGATCAGGCAGATCGACAGACGTTCGGGCGCTTAGTATCCCGAGGCAACAAAAGGAATTGACTGCTCTGTCGCGCGGCAGACGCTTCTTGTTAGGGTCGAACTATCCTCCCCCCAGTGCGTTCGGGTCGGGTATAATCATGTGTTACTATGCGCGAGACCCGGCACCATTGACTCATGAAGCCTTGTTAATCGGTATTTCCCACTTAGTAGTTGTCTATGGTCACGCGAACGACGGATTAGTTCCGCTCAGACAAGTCGTGACTGACTATGACGTATGTATGGATACTGACAATCATTCCGAGGAATATGTTTATAGAGTCGGAAGGGCTGCTGCGCACGGTACAGTCATTGGGATTATTCCGACAAGTCCTTCCTCCACGTGCGGGAGCGATATGAAGGACCCTCCACAACAACTTAAGCGTTTGCCCGCGTGGTACTTGGAACCCTCCATTGCCGGAAGCACCGCGAGAATAGGATTCACCAGACTATCCCGTGTTTCGGGTGGCTTAGCTGGATCAGCCCGAGATGACTGGTCCATTGCAGACGCTCAGCGAGATGATTCCGTGAGGTCCGCTGCCGAGTACGATTCCACTTCGGCGGCCCGCGGCGAGTCGGAAAATCTCGTGGCAGGGTGCCCACGGTCAGATACACGTAGGTCTACCGGTGAGATAGGATTCGCTCCCAGCGCCCAAGTAGGAACCCCGGGAAGTACGGCGTGGAATGCAATTCCGGTCGTTCCATCGCCAGTGCTTGACGAAGAGGGATTTGGAATGACGAATGATACGACAAGCGCTCCTGCCCCGGACCCTCGTTTCGTCAGTAATCTACTACTCTCCGATTGGGTACAAATCGCGCCACAGCCGTCCGCTCTTCAACCCGGGCGGACTCTCGCTAACCATCTGTGGATGAACCCTTACCCGTTCGCCCGTGCCAGCAACCCTCTTTGCTACGCCCACAAAAGGATCTCATCCCACAGATTATCAAGAATGATCGAGGGAGCGAAGAAGTCCCGACCGACAAGTGTGCCATCAAAGAAGGATCGACCCGAAGTTCCGGGGGTCTGTATACCCATTGGATGCGGGAGGATAGGGTACCAATCCAATCAATCGGTGTTACCTATTGGCAAACGATTCGTATGGGACGGTTCGCTGCCGATAGATCGTACACTCTTTTCCGCGTTTTCGCACCAACCGTTGTTCATGGATCAAGGAGAATTGGTTTCTGATCAAGGCTCGATGCCGAAAGGGCTCCATGCCGTTCGCGGAAACAGCATAATAGGATTATCCGGATCTGGGGCGGACCAACAATCCTCTGTTCATGACATAGACGATTTGGTGCTTTATGTAGCGTCCGCCGCGGATGGGGCGGGCATTTTCAGAGGGTCCGCCCCTGGCGAGCGGAGTGCCGATATGCTCGAACGTACTTATGATATTGGTTTCCGGTCGGAACGTACGCATTTATTTCACCCTGTGCATTCGTACCAAGCCCGGGCTTTTTTCGAATCTCCTTCGGATACGTTTGTTCGCTCTGAATCGCCAAACCACGAAAGATGGCTCGAAGTGGGTTCACCCAAGGATCCCCCCATCCACAGTACCCTTCCCGAGAGTCACCGATATTCGTTAAGAAACACCCGTGTAGCCAACGGGGCGCCGATGCATCAAGCGAGAGAGGTTTGTTCGAAGAATCAACGAAGAAGCTGCTTCCTCTGTCAACCAACCAACGGCGGGCGCTCCACACGTGTGACGTAGAATCAGTACCTGCAGCTCCGTTTCACCCACCTTAAACGAGTGGGGAGTGAAGCCGAGAGGTCAGGAGGAACACGAACGATTTGCTCGGGCGAACAGCTATTACTACTATTTTCTGTCGGAGCCCGAATCGGTCTCAACCGGGATGATATCATTCTGTATGCGGAGTACCTGCTCTCGATCACCCACAGTGTATCTGGGAGTGGGACGGTTATGATCGAGGACGGATGCTGGTACATCTGTCATCATGAGATGGATGACCGGTTTAGAACTTTATTCATTTCCGATTACCGATGTGATGTTTCAATCCGTAGTATGCGTATGCTTCGATGGGGAAAAAAAAGGGTTTCGGCGAACCGATCAGATGCATCCGGAGTCGCATCCGCATGTCCGTTTGGTACCACCTCGACGATCGGGCAGAGAGAAATAGAGAGAGACGGTCATGAGTGGGTTAGGTTATCTGCCACCGGCCCATTACCCAGCCTCTACCGTCCCCGATAAGGTTACTTCAGCTGAGCTGGTATCGATGACACGCGTAGATACAGGTATATAGCATATGCTATACTGGGCATACACCACTATGTTCGAGCCGACACTCCAGGCTCATCGATCCGTCATAAATAAGTAGTAGTAGTAGTCGGATCATCCCCCGTGGGCTACACGCTATGATTCAGTATTTATTCACCACCTCATTTTTTCTGTTTCTTCCGGAGCCAGGTCGGTAAGTCACCATTATTCTATCATGCAGCATCTCGAGGGCGGCGCACGAACCAGGTGACAGGTACTACTCGCTTGTCAGTAATGGTGGTAGTTGGAGTAGCAACAGTAACAACACATTGCCCTCCCGATTCTTGATTGACGAACCAATACTACTACTACCATTTAGATCAGATGGATTATTGGGAAATTGCTTTGGGAAGGAACGCTCAAACGTTGTTACGCTTTCAAGCCATCCGATATTGATTCATGATCAACAAAGGATTGCGATGGACGATATTGGCTGGCTAAAGTGGGATGTCATTCCCGAATCGCGAGACGGATGCAAACCAAAAACCCTATCGATGATCAATGCGGGATGGATAACAACCCCCGTATTCCATTCCGGTGCCGTATGAAGGCCGACCGCTAGATTTGTCGGTCGATTAGGGAGTAGTCATATTGTGTTGTGAATCGCGGGCGCGGGATTGACGGGGCTCGAACCCGCAACTTCCGTCTTGACAGGGCGGTACTCTCACCGATTGAACTACAATCCCGGATACAACAGTTTACTGACGACACCGAAAAGTCTGAAATGTTGATGTCAGACTCACCACACTCGTATGCCCTGTGACAGCGATTGCTACTATGGCCATTGCTATATATAACTTCCAATACAAACGAGTGCCTGTACGTACCCTCGTGTAGACTACTCATCTAGAGAAACAAGTATATATCGGCTGCTAGGAAGGGGATGCGCGAATCGCCCGTCATAATGGAAATGGTGGTCCGAGCCGCTCGCGTCCGTGGTTGCTTCATGACTAGTAGGGGCATACCCTACTCACGTCCGTCTGGTACTGGTATGAGACCTTCGGGAACAAGGGAGCGGAACAGTGCTGGGTCGGGCTGGATTCGAACCAGCGTAGGCATTGCCAGCGGATTTACAATCCGTCCCCATTAACCGCTCGGGCACCGACCCGATGAAATGAGCTACTCGGCCACTATGGAGATGGGCAGGAACAGGTGCATGTCAAACAATTATGGTTGTTCGATCTGGGCTAGCGGTTGAAAGGAATAATGATTTGTTGATACCCTCAGGGGAATTTGAATCCCCGTCGCCTCCTTGAAAGAGAGGTGTCCTGGGCCACTAGACGATGAGGGCCTTATCCTTATTCTAATGCTACACGATCCGCCGGCCCCCTGTCAATATTCATTCCTCATCGCCTTACCCAGCTCATCCATCTGCGGATCATCTGGCCCCCACGAATGGATCAATCAGGTGGCCCAGTAGTCACTTTGGTCGGGAAGGCCCTGGAAGGAAGCAAGCCTTGGTCCCCCAGATGATCGAGCTGGGTACGGATTATCCTGGTTCGCTCAAATGAACGATTTCTTTTGAGCTCGTGCACCTTATTACGCGGTGGAATCACTCTCAAGTCTAGAGCATACTCAGTGAGGGGTATGCAAACATTTGAAATCCTCATTACCAGTCAAACTTATTATCGCTCCGCTACCAATATCCTATCCGCCGTCTGTTGGGAGGAGAGGAATCGATCCTGAGGGAGGACTGACTCCTCACCCGGAAAGAAACAATCTTGTGACTGTTTCCAATTTGCCCCGAAGGCTTCCAAACAAATGCTTCATTTCTGATGCCGCCTCGATTTCATCTGTCAGTCTCTCATAAGTATAAGTCCAACGACACGTATGGCCCAATGAAACAACGGATATAGCGGACCATACGCGGGTGGATGAGTGACTAATCCTGGAGGTGATTGAGAATGGCTAAGAGTGGCAGCGGAAGAGGGTCGGTCCCTCCCCGTGGGTGTTCCTTCCTTCATCAGGACCCCGTCTATCCGACGTTACGGTGACTTAGTAGTATACTGACTATGCAACCGCGCAGCACACGTAGTGCGCCGGAGGGAGATTGATGAGTGAATCCGAAGGAGTTGACATCCCTGCCGCCTGGCGACCAAACTGGATTTGCATCTGTCCGGTATCTATCTCCGAATAAGCCTTTGTGCCTCAGCGGTAGGGAGATGCTATGGCGAGGGATAAGTCACCGGTTCGAGCCCGGGGCTGTCAACCTCATGGCACAATGGAATGGATGGTTAGTTACAACATGGTTGTGCGAGTCGAGGGGCACTCTCCGTTATCTCGGTATCCACAGTGCCATCGGAGGACTCAATCTCGAACATAACGTATCGGACCACCGTCGAGGTGTTGGCCCTTAGGACAGACACGAAACGGGAGGGAAGACGGATCTTTCCGGCTCGTTATCCAGCGCTGAATACCGCAGCACAAGCGTAGCTGGAGAGGTAGGTTGATTATCCATCCTTGGGCATCCTTGACAACCTCGGAGGTACCCGGAAATGACTGGGTGGGCTGAATCGATTTGGAAGCCACTTCTTTCATTGCTGGACGAGAGAGACGGACGTCGCTAAGCGCCCGGTCCCGTATCTATTACGAATCATGCAGCGATGATCGATTTGGCAGTTCGATGGAAACAACTCATTATTGTACGGGAATAGCGAACTCGAGTCGTGAAACTCACTGTACACAGGCCGGCTATTCTAGAATATGTCATAAGGAATGTGGATAGCACGGGCCTGGAAAGAGGGAAATGATGATACTTTTCGGGGCTTCGTTCACGTGCGTGATCCGGATTGAGCTATGGACCAGGTGGTTGGTTCTTTGTGCCCCATGATCCGCCACGGCGGTTTCCGAGGAGTATTCTACTAGGTACGTTCGGAGATCGATGTACGATGATCCCCGCTAGCAAAAGGGGGTGGGTAGTACTGCGCAAGGGAGGGACCAGTAGGCACAAGTGACTTTATGCTTTGTTGGGGAGCGCTACCTCGGGCTCAGGAACACCAGCCCAGCGGAAGGCCACTCCCAGTTGATATGTTTCGAACAATTCCCATCCCACCCATGGGAGCAAAAGGATCGACCGGCTGGGGACCGCGGGGGACTCGGGAGGAAAGAGAAGTTTACCCGCTGCTCTCCGAAGGGTTCTCGGTGAATCCGATATGAATCGTTCGCGCTTCTCACCGGGGGCAGACAACGATCTTTCCGGAGCCGAGAGCCAAGCACTAGCACCGGCCAGGAAACAGCCCATTCGCACGGCGAGTGCGAGAAGGGGTATTAGAAGTATGATGGAGTATGCGCCACCACTGGGCGTTGCACCGCGCAAGTATGGAGAGGAAGGAATGCTTCCAATCTCGTATCGGAAAGCTTAATGAGGATTCAGGAGTGTATCCGTCCTCCGTCTCCAGACCAATAATGATTTGGTATTGACGAGAGAAGGTGCTTGGTCATAGATGGCTGGAGCGGCTAAATAGGAGAACCACCACGACCATGGTTGTTGGGAGGTTATCCGGATCGACAAGCTTCTTTGATAACACGGATGACCGGCCAAGGAGAGACCGTTTTGCATTTGTGGGTTGGTCTGGTCTATTGCTTCCTCCCCGTGCCTATTTCCCTCCCGGCGGCCGGTTTACGGGTACAACCCCCGTCACCTCACGGTACACTCACGGATTGGCTAGTTCTTATCCGGAGGGTTGCAACTCCCTAACTGTCGCTGTATCCACCCCAGCCAACAGCCCAGCACATTCCCTGCCGTTGCTGTGGGGTCCCGAGGCGCAAGGGGATTCCACCCGCTGGTGCCAATTGGGTGGCCTACGGACCTTCGTCGCACCCCATGGTGCTTTTGGTTTGATGGGTCCTACGTTGCGCCAATTTGAACCCGCTCGATCTGTGCAATCGCGCCCGTATAACGCAATCGCGCTTTCCGCTCCCATCGCCGTTTCTGTTCCCGTATCCCCAACTCACCCGTTGGGCCAGTCCGGTCGGTTCTCCGCACCCAGCTCCGGTGTAGCAGCCATCTCCCGATCCATCCCCTCCCTCCAGGGCCTCCATAATTGGACCCTCAACCCGTTTCACACGATGGGAGTTGCTGGAGTACCGGGTGCTGCTCCCCTATGTGCAACCCACGGCGCGACCGTGGAGAACACGTTGTTTGAGGATGGTGATGGCGCGAATACATTCCGCGCCTCCAATCCGACCCAATCCGAAGAGACTCATTCCATGGTTACTGCTAATCGCTTCCGGTCCCAAACATCCGGTGTTGCCCCCTCCAACAAACGTCGGTCACACTTCCTTATGTTATTCGTACCCGTCACTGGTTTACGGATGAGTGCTATTGGAGTAGTTGGTCCAGCCCCGAATCCGCGGGCGTATGACTCTGTCTCCCAAGAGGTGCGCGCAGCGGAGGATCCCGAGTTCGAAACTCCTTACACCAAGAATATTCTTTTGAATGAGGGTACTCGTGCTCGGATGGCAGCTCAGGATCAGCCTCATGAAAACCCCGTATTCCCCGAGGAGGTTCTGCCCCGTGGAAACGCTCTTCGATGGAACCTTGGCCCTGGGCGGGCGTGATCAAGAAACCACAGGTTTCGCTTGGTGGGCCGGTAACGCCCGACTCATCAACCTGTCCGGTAAATCACTCGGTGCCCACGTAGCTCACGCTGGATCAATCGTGTTTCGGGCCGGAGCAATGAATTCATTCGAGGTAGCTCATCTCATACCGGAGAAGCCTATGCACGAACAGGGGTTGATTTCATTACCCCACTTGGCTACTTTGGGCTGGGGAGTCGGACCCGGCGGAGAGGCCGTGGACGTTTCGCCGTATCTTGCGTCCGGAGTACTTCACTCAATATCCCCGGCGGTTCCGGGTTTTGGAGGTACTCATCATTCACCTATTGGACCCGACACTCCGGAGGAATCCTTTCCTCTCTTCGGTCACGCGCGGAGGGATAGGAACAAAATGACCACCATTCCAGGTATTCACCCGATCCTGCTGGGTATTGGTGCCCTTCTATTGGTGTCCAAAGCTCCGTATTCCGGAGGTGCATATGATACCTGGGCTCCCGGTGGTGGGGATGTAAGGGAAATTACGAATCTCACAGCGGGTCCAGGTGTTATATTCGGTCATTCGCCAAAATCGCCTTTCGGCGGAGAAGGGTGGATCGTTAGTGCAGACAATTCGGAAGATGCAACTGGAGGGCATTTACGGTTGGGTTCTATTCGTATACTCGGCGGAATATCTCACATCCTGACCAAACCATTCGCATGGGCTCGCCGCGCCTCCGTACGGCCCGGAGAAGCTTACTCGCCCCATAGCTTAGGGGCTCCTTCCGTCTCCGGCTTCACCGCTCGTCGCTCCGTCCGGTTCAACAATACAGTTCACCCCAGCGAATCTCATGGTCCCACTGGTCCAGAAGCCTCTCAAGCTCAAGCCTCCACCTCCCTGGCTAGGGACCAACGCCCTGGAGCCAACGCAGGTTCCGCTCAAGGGCCCACTGGTCTGGGCAAATACCCCATGCGCTCACCCACTGGAGAGATCATTTTCGGGGGGGAAACAATGCGCTCCCGGGACCCTCGCGCCCCATGGTTGGAACCTCTCAGAGGTCCTAATGGCTTGGATGTCAGCAAATTGAAGAGGGACATACAACCGCGGCAAGAACGGCGCTCGGCGGAATACATGACCCATGCCCCTTCGGGTTCCCCGAATTCCGTGGGTGGAGTAGCTACTGAGATCAATGCAGTAAACTACGTTTCTCCCCGAAGCCGGTCAGCCACCTCCCATTTTGCCTCGGGATTCTTCTTCTTCGTGGGTCATTCGCGGCATGCGGGAAGGGCCCGCGCGGCAGCTGCCGGATCCGAGAGAGGGATTGATCGTGATCCCGAACCCGTCCCTCCCATGACGCCCCTGAATTGAGCAACAAAGGTATCGAGCGAGGATAGAATACGTAAAGAACAACGCCAATTCTGGCTTCCGCTCGAAGGGGCTGGGCTGCTTCGCCAGAAGGATCGGTAGCCCTGTTTCTTCCTTCGTCTATCATCTATCGGTGGCGGGTGCGCATAAATAAACCGATTGACATGAAAGTCGTATTGACCGAACCCCTTGGAATAATCCTCCATCTCGCTTGTGCGATGATCGTGTGATGAAGATCCAATGAGCAGCAAGCAGTCGGCGTACCGGAAAGAAAACATCGATCGGTCTTCGAGACCGGCAGCGATCGATCATCTCTCCTCCCTCCCTCATGAACAAGTCATTCCATCTAGTTCCCAGGGGATTGGGGGTTTGAGTTACCGGAATTGGATCGAGGGAAAGAAAGAAAGAAAGAAAGAAAGAAAGAAAGTTAGTTGATGAGCCTTAGGAACAACAAGTATGATGAACGAGCAATAACGACTTTTGTCTTTGATCATATCTGCTCTGATGACCACCTTATTTATGACAATCCGGCGGCGCTAGAACCCCTTCCATTCGCTTGAAAACCGGAGAATCGTAACTACGACCGTTGCCCTTCAGTCGGCTGTGTTTGCATCAATCGCCATCCCATTCATCCCAGTTATTGGTGTCCCAGCGGTGTTTGCCTCCCCCGATGGTTGGTCAAGTGGCAGCAAAAACGTCGTCTTATCGGGTGCCACCCCACGGATCGGCCCAGTGCTCTTGGTGGGTATCCTCAACTCCTCCGTATCTTGAAGCCCTCTCTGTCCGGGATGTCTATTCAAATGAGATCACACCGCGTCGAGGTGGTCGCCTTTGAGAGTAGAGTTAGGGCACGGAAAGCGGGTCTCATAGTGCGCGCACGGCTGCTTGATTCCCTCTCGTCTTGTCAATTCTTTTGTCGAGTTGAGTAGGTGAGCAATTCGAAATCGATTTTCACGGAGCAAACACCGGTCGCGGTCGACTGACTATCTATCTTCTACTATCCAAACCAAAAAAGGTCAAAAAAGAAGGTCGATCCACTTGCATATGGTGAAAGAAGGGTGTAGGGGCTTGGCAGGAAAGAAAGTTTGTGACACTCCCTCCCCGCCAGGAATGAAGCGGGTTCTCCCGGATTGCCCATCAAAGTTATGCCAAAGCAATATTAGTTCGACCAATTCCCTACGCAATACGAGATTGGTCATCCCATAACGGTACTACGTTGACGAACTAATCATAAAATGTTGATATCTCCCCATGCCTGGATTCGGCATCACGGGATTCCATGCAAATTCATTCGTCATTATTGTATTCACTCAAACCGAGCGCTTATTCTCTCGCCAACAACTACAACTGTTGTTCCTTCTTGTACACCATTATTCCACCGCCTCCTCTTCTGACCAATAGAACCAACCAGATTCATAGGTGACGGACGGATTGTGCGGGTCGAGTACCCTTCTGGCACCCATTGGGCCCAATGGGCCACCTCAGGCTAATCGTCACAACTAGAAGAGCATAATGATCCGGGGACCCGGACTAGCCAAACTTGCCCGACGTGGAAGGAATCGGAAAGGCTGCATAGGTAAATATATAACCTACAGAGAAGTGGGCTAATCCAACCAATCTTGCTTGTACGATGGAAAGAGCTACCGGCTTATCTCCCCAACGTACCAAATGAGCCAGGGGCGTCCGTTCATGAGCCCGTGCTAAAGTCTCTATGAGCTCTTGCCAGTATCCACGCCGGGGGATGAGAAACATAAATCCAGTAGCCCAAACGAGGTGTCCGAATGAAAACATCCATGCCCAGACGGATAGACTGTTCGTGCCGAAGGGATTGTATCCATTGAGAAGTTGCGAGGAATTGAGCCACGAGTAATCTCTCGACCATCCCATCAGGTAAGTAGAAGACTCATCAAGTTGAGCCACATTTCCTTGCCATAGCGTAATATGCTTCCAATGCCAGTGGAGCGTCACCCATCCAAGAGTATTCAACATCCAAAATACCGCCGGATAAAAGGCATCCCAGGCTGAGATATCACAAGTCCCACCCCGTCCGGGACCATCGCAAGGAAAACCGTAACCAAATTCTTTCTTGTCCGGCATCAGCTTGGAGCCGCGTGCATCCAAAGCACCTTTGATAAGGATCAACGTGGTTGTGTGCAAGCCTGAAGCGATGGCGTGATGAACCGGATAGTCCCCGGGACCTATGGTTAAGAAGAGTGAATTACTATTATTATCGATGGCATCCAACCGACCAGGCAACCATATGCTTCGGCCAGCACTAAACGCAGGGTCGTTTGGTGAAGAGAGGAGTACGTCAAAACCATATGAGGCTTTTCCATGGGCCGATTGGATCCACTGGGCGAATACGGGTTCAATCAATATCTGTTTTTCCGGGGTGCCGAAAGCGAGCATAACATCGTTGTGAACGTAGAGTCCCAAGGTATGGAAACCCAGGAATAAACTAGCCCAGCTCAAGTGAGATATAATAGCTTCTTTGTGTTCCAACACTCTTGCCAATACATTACCCCTCCCGCGTTCCGGGCTGTAATCCCTAGTCAAAAAGATGGCTCCGTGGGCAAACGCGCCCGTCATGATGAACCCAGCTATATACTGATGATGAGTATATAACGCAGCTTGAGTAGTGAAGTCTTGCGCTATGAACGCATAGGCGGGTAGAGAATACATGTGCTGAGCCACCAGGGAAGTAACGACTCCCAGGGAAGCTAAAGCAAGACCCGATTGAAAGTGGAGAGAATTATTGATCGTGTCATAAAGTCCTTGATGACCACGCCCGAGCCGTCCCCCTGGGGGAATATGTGCCTCCAGGGCCCCCCCAATGCTGTGTCCAATCCCGAAGTTAGTTCTATACGTGTGACCAGCAATTATAGAAACAACTGCAATGGCTAAGTGATGATGGGCGATATCGGTCAGCCATGGACTCTGGGTCTGTGGATGGAATCCCCCAGTAAAAGTGGGAATAGCGGTGCCTGCCCCCTGAGAAGTATTGAATAAGTGGCTACTGGAATCAACATCTCGAGCATAGACACCCCACTGACCAGCAAAAAGAGGCCCTAGGCCTAGCGGGTGCGGTGACGCGCTTAGCAAATTGCCCCACCTGACGTGTCCACCTCTCGATTCGGGAATGGCTACGTGAACCAAATGCCCTGCCCGAGCCAAAGAGCTTACTCCGGAGAGTCCTGACAAGTGATGATTAAGACGAGATTCAGCGTTCTTGAACCACGATATACTTGGAGCCCACTTAGGCTCCAGATGCAGCCAACCCGCCACCAGAAAGAGAGTGGACACGATGAGCAGAGAAAAAGCTCCAGTATAAAGATCTTGATCGGTACGCATACCGATTGTGTACCACCGTTGGTAGACACCGGGATAAGCAATATTAACCGGGCCCAGGCCTCCACCCCGAGCGAACGCTTCCACAGCTGGTTGCCCGAAATGGGGGTCCCATATCGCATGGGCAATAGGTCTCACATGCAAGGGATCCTTAATCCGTGCCTCGGAATTACCCTGCCAAGCCACGTGGAATAAGTTGCCCGAAGTCCACAGGAAGATTATTGCCAACTGGCCGAGGTGGGAAGCAAAAATTGTCTGGTAGAGACGCTCCTCAGTCATGCCATCATGACTCTCGAAGTCATGCGCGGTAGCGATACCGAACCAGATACGACGAGTGGTTGGGTCCTGGGACAGGCCCCGGCTGGATTTTGGGGATCTTAATGCCATAATGCTTTTCAGATCCTCCTGGCCGTTATCCCACCGCAATGATTCTTGCCAGGAAGAATGCCCATGTCGTGGCAATCCCACCCAGAAGGTAATGGGCCACCCCAACGGCGCGGCCTTGTACAATGCTCGAAGCTCTAGGCTGGATAGCGGGAGCTACTCTCGATTTGTTGTGCGCCCGAACGACAGATTCGATGAGTTCCTGCCAATATCCACGACCGCTGAGTGGAAACGTCAGACTAAAAGCCCAAACGAAATGAGCACCCAAGAATAATAGACCGTATGCGGATAACGAGGAGCCGTAAGATTGAATGACTTGAGAAGCCTGTGCCCATAGGAAGTCGCGGAGCCATCCATTGATGGTAATCGAACTTTGCGCAGAGTTCCCACCGGTTATGTGAGTCACTATTCCCTGGTCATTGACGCTACCCCAAACATCGGATTGCATTTTCCAGCTGAGGTGAAAGATTACCACCGAGATCGAATTGTGCATCCAGAATAGGCCTAAAAAAACATGATCCCAAGCAGATACTTGACATGTTCCTCCCCTTCCGGGGCCGTCGCAAGGAAGACGAGAACCGAGATTAGCTTTATCCGGCACTAATCGGGAGCTGCGAGCAAACGGAACACCCTTCAGTGGGATCAATACAGTTGCATGAATAGTAAATGCATGAATGTGATGTACCGAAAAGTCTGCGGTTCCCAACGGAATCGCTGACAAGACCACCTTGCCGCCCATTGCTAATACGCCGCCCCAGGCCAAACTGGTGGTGTTTGCAGCTGCTGGGGCTGTCAAGACAGGTGCTGAGGCATGAGCGTTCTGTACCCGCTGGGCAAATGTGGGTTGTAGTCGCATAGCAGTATCCGGAAACATATCTTGAGGACGCCCCGAAGCACTCATCGTATCGTTGTGGATATACGAACCGAAGCTATGGAAACCCAAGAAAATACATGCCCAGTTCAGGTGTGATATTATTGCATCGCGGTGTCGCAAAACACGGTCTAATAAATTGTTGCATTGAGTAGTTGGATCATAGTCCCTCACCATAAATATGGCTGCGTGCGCGGCAGCTCCGACTGTGGGAAATCCACCGATCCACATGTGGTGCGTAAACGGAGAGGGTTGGGTACCATGATCGGTGGCCAGATACGGATGAGGGGGCGTAGAATACATATGGTGAGCTACCGAAATTGTAGGGGAGCCCAGCATAGCTAGATTGAGAGCTGATTGAGCGTGCCGTGAGGTGGTTAGAATTCCATAAAGGCCCTTGTGACCTTCCCCCGTGAACGGGCCTTTATGGGCCTCTGGAACCTCTTTTGGGCTGTGGCCTATGCCCCGATTAGTCCTATAGACATGACCAGCTATTGAAGAGGCGACTGCAATGGCTAAATGATGATGGGCGGTATCAGTCAGCCACAAGCCTCCGGTGACCGGGTCTAGCCCCCCGCGAGAAGTTGAAAAATCCGAATGTTCTGACCAATTCAAAGTGAAGAATGGGGTTAGCCCTTTGGCGAAACCCGGATAAAGTTGGGCCAAAGGATGGCGATCCAAAATAAGTTCGTGAGGTGGAGGAATTTCTTTAGCGTCCACTCCAGTACCCGAAAGCTGGTTTATAGGTGGAGAAACGTGCGCTTGGTGCCCCGCCCAGGGAAGGGAACCCAGTCCCAGTAGCCCCGCCAGATGGTGATTCAACATGGATTCCACACTTTGGAACCAAGCCAGTTGGGGGGCTGCTCTGTGGTAGTGAAACCAACCAGCGAAAGGCATTGGCGCTGCAAAGATTAATCCACCGATCGCTGTGGAGTACGGTTGTAATTCGCTGGTTATCCCAGAAGCCCGCCGAATCTGAAAGAATCCAGAGGTTATTTGTATTCCCTGGAAACCCCCGCCTACATCTCCGTTCGAAACCTCCTGACCCACTATTGGCCAGACGACCTGGGCACTGGGCTTAATGTGGATTGGATCACTCAGCCATGCCTCGTAATTCGGGAAACGGGCCCCGTGAAGGTACATACCACTCAACCGGACGGAAATGATGGCTGGTTGACCAAAGTGAGCACTAGGGGCTTTTCGAGGAATATCCTCCAAATCATTGGTATGGCTGTCAAAATCATGAACATCGGCGTGTGGGTCCCAGGTCCAGGTAGTGGTATTAGGGCCTTTAGCCAAGGTCCGCGAGAAGTGACCGGGTTTAGACCATTCCTCAGAGGAGGTATTCACTGGATCCGTTCCCACTGCAATTCCGATTCCTGGTTCCGCTGGGCGGATAGTCGTCGAGGTTCTCCCCTTTCCGGATAAAGCACAGACAGGGCAAACCCGCCGATAGTGATTAGTAAACTCCCGGGAGCTTCGGAATGTCATTTCGACCCAAACCAACTAGATCCTCCACTCGTTCGTCCGAGACCGGAGCAGCTACGATGCGGGAGCTCGGGCGGGTGCTCGACCTCATTATGGCATGCCACTGGGGCGCCCAAGGGACAGCCCCTTCTTTGACGCTCATAATCGCAATATTCGTGCATTCCCGAATAACCCCGGAATAAGATCGTATTCATCCAACCGATTCCGATAAGTCGCCATAAGTAGTCGTATCGATTCACTGATTCATGAGATAGATGTCAGTCCCCCGCTAGCCTTCTTAGACACCCACCCCTCTGTCATCCATGCCTCGGTAGGTACTACATGACGGTTCCGCAGGTTGCGATGAGGCGCACATAATCATGTTGTGATCGGTGCCATCGAATCATGGACGTCACAATTACCCGTATGTGGTGACGGTGAGTCAATATGGGTGGGGTCTCATGCACCCCTTTCCTTTTTTTATCCTCCACCTTAGGATTACTTACTCACTGTATCCAGCGTCGAGCGTAGAGAGAATCGAATTGGTGAACGCCTACAATCATATGTTTTTTGTGACGGACGAAGAGAAGGTTCGGTATCCGAACAGTCCCTGGGCGGTTTCTTCGCGCAGCGGGTGCGGGCAAAACGATCATTATCACCATCACTTACCTCGTCCCCGATGCCACCTCCCCGAAGAACCCGTTTAATACGCATCATGCCATTAATCTCCGACACGTCCCGTCACTTTCGACCGATTCTGCGCTTCGGTGTAATTGTTCGGAGCGGGTGGTACGGCCTGTTTCCGATGATCAGCAGCTCTATCGGACCGAGCTTCAGGAGTCTCAAGATCTCCTTGGCGGATGGCTCGTTCCCCTCGGGCGGGATAGGTGTCTCCGGAGACACCGGTAACCTTCCCACGGGACCGTGCTTGAGAGTTTCCCGCCTCATACGACTCCACCAACTCCCCGTGCCGGTTCTTCCGGAGAAGGGGTGTCGCTGTAAACACGAGTAGTGAGTCACTGTCACTACCGAAACCAAATTGTGTGGCGAACCTTCAACAATCTATTCCCTTCCGCGGATTCGCCAGGAAGAGAAGAATGGGTGGGAATAATCGAGCGAGGGTTGACGGGATCGGTTTCCGGTTGCACCTTGGGCGGGGAACCAGATCTTACCCTCCCTCCCACCGGTAGCGACGGGAAAGGGAACGAGAATCGGCAGCGTCAATATCATTTATTTGACTCGATACATACCATTCCCAAACGGTAACTATCCTACTTCAAATACGTATGCCCTGGGAAGGAAATGGAATACGAGGTTTTCGGTCTTCCCCCTCTAGCGTATCCCACTCCATTTCTTTGGGATTCGATGCTGCACCGCTGCCCGACGGACTTTCGGATCAACCTAACCACGTTACGCGAGTCGATTCTCTCACTTCCGGGAGCGGGTTATCTCGTCTCGGCCTGGCTTTCAGTGATCGGTCCTAGCGGCGCGTGACCTACCAATCAAGATGAATTGATTCGTGTTATCCGTGGATCACGTGATATAGGCTTCCGATCCCCTCCGAGCCCAGGCTTTCGAGAGGGGTGCCCCTCCACTAGTAGCAACCATTACTGAATGGTGGATGCGTGGAGACCCTTCGGTGATTATGAACCGATGGATCGTACAGTCTAGATGGTCGCACATGGTGACGGATCGCGGCCGTATTATTGGGAGCCTGTGGCGGAGATGGATTTCGTCCCAACGCCTGAGAGTGATGGTCCGGAGCCCTGGCGTGTTCTCCACTACTCGCACGAACAGGACCTATGTTATGTGGTATGTGACTTCGATCATGAGGATCGGTCTCCGGGCGCGCGGCTTCGTAATGATTCCGTGAGGCTTCCGCATATTCCCCCACGGACTGAGCCGGCATTCGTTACGGTTGTTCGTATCTCCCTCGGAGGAGTGACAAAACCCCGTTCCAGAACCGTACGTGGAGTTTCCACCTCATGCGGCTCCTCTTGCATCGCAGCACATAACAGTAGTCATACACAGTGACGTGCTCCCTCCATATAACCAGATCCCCATCACGACGGCAGGGGCTGCTGTCCCCGCGAAGACGGATCCTCGGCCATCCTTCCAGCAAGGGGGTCTCTATGGATAAAGTATCTATCGCATCGTCACGCGAAGCGAACCCTAGCAATTATTCCTTTGTCCCCAGCGCCCCGGAGTACTGCGTAGGGTTCACCACGTCGACAATCTCCGATGGTTGTACGGGTATCCAAAGTACGAGCGAGATGGAGGCTTGTTGTCCCGACCGTACATTCGTTATTGGCTCATCAAGCACCGCAAGAATTCATACGAACAACTGTCGCGAACACGAAGCCTTTGTACTGTCGATTCCCAGCGTGTGGTGTTCTCTGCCCTCCGCGCGTGCCCGTGGTAGAGGACCCTACCCACGGCTCTCTATCCCTTGCTTCACATCGTGATCCAGAAGACAGGAAGGATCGTGGGTGTCTAGGGCAGCATTGACCGAGGATACACGATGGAGGGATTTGTTTCACCCGAATAGAATGATCGAACTCACCTTCACCAAGCGTGGGTCCCATGCAATCGGGTATCTATCTCTCTTGCTACGCATCATCGGGATCGATAATCAGATCACACCATCCCTGTGATGGGTGGATGCTTCCTTTTCTCTCCCAGTAACCGGAACTGTTCGCGATGGGACGTCCGCTACAACGGTAAGAGTATCATCAACGAGATTATCGTTTCTCCGGGATCCGGGCGTGGTAAGCTATAATCTCCCCGAGAGAATAATAGATCCGTAACCCCCATCGACGATCGATAGGAAGGAGACAGGAAGGGGGAAGGAAGGGTATGATTGCTGGAATGGGTCCGACAGGCGAATATTCATGTCGATGCAGCGGAGGCGTGAATACATCGTGCCCTAGAGGGAGCAACAATTTTGATACATTCCAATTGCATGTTGACTCGAGGTGGTGAGTAAGATCCCCGCCCTCGAAAACGAAGAAATAGAAATAGAAGGTGCGGACGAATTAACTACACCGTCCTGCAAGAATCAATCAGCAGTACCGAAGAGGGCAGATTTGGCTTGTTTGTCGAAGAACTAGTTACGTGATTACGGCTAAGCATCGGATCGGACAACAAACGTGTCGTGTTCTACTGGATGTCTTCTCGTCTGTCGAGTGGCCTCTGGTGTCCGGCCTCTCCGTATCTGTCCACCACCACCCCTCAACCAAGAAAGATGGTTCGACGGGGCGCATCCTACATGCGCGTAGCATCTATTAGTATAGTAGTCGCGGGTACGCCGATACCTACCCCCGAATCACGTTGGTCTCCTACTCATCGCCGTTTGCCTCTCACGAGAGATAAGATAGGCCGCCAATCCCCCAGAACATCCCCCCGGAATCACTGCGTGGCGGTGGAAGGTACTTACTCCCTCCTCGAGGGCGCTCTCTCTCGTACAACTACTGCTTGCTCTGGTGGTCATCAATAATTCACCCACCCGTGCTGCTTCGACGCGTAAGTAATGTGTTGGACGAGGAAGGAGCGTAAGATGGGTATCGCGAGCACCACAATACCCAATCAATGAGCGATGATGAATTAATTACTCGCTCGGGGATGGGAAGTAGATAGAGTATATATGATTCATGAGAATATCTCGCGTGCGTCGCGGCAAGCACGTGTGTATATCTATCCGATTTGTTAGGCTCGACGAGGATGATATTCTACGACTAGCGATTCGTTTGTATTCGGATCAATCCATTTACGATCCACCGGTCGAAGGTCTGCTAATCCCGCATGTGGGTAGAGAGTTGAATGATCTTGCTCCCCAATTCGATTGGAGTTGTTGCCCACGCTCCGGCACCCCGATTGCCTAGCAGCAATAGCATCCGCTGGTTTGCGACGGTAGCTCGGTACACTTATCGCACGATCATTGGCCGGAGCACGCTCGTGAGTAACTGACTGTCTCGCCCCAGGAGTGGTAGAAGCCGCACCTAATCGAGGAATGATATTGTCCGAACGCGTTTCGGGTGATTGTAATGATACTTGGCCCGTCGAGCCCTTTGCCCTCTTGGCGATACGAACGTATCGAAGTGATTGCTGTTCGGTCGGTCCATGATGGAGACGCGACCGCTGCTTCTCCTCCGAACGAATACGATACTGAGGGGCTTTCGTAGTGGGAGTGGATTGGTTCGCATAACCAGGCTTTCTACCACTGGCGGGCCTCTTACGGGTTGGTCCAGGTGACCTTCCTGGTCGACGTACTATTTTGGCGCGAGGTCCTCTGTGACGGGACGTAGAAACTCCTTCGTTTCGAACTATGTATGCGGGATTCCGTCAGGGCTAGCACCAACTTGGCATCCTCTGCGAAACAAATGTCTGATGAGCCGGTTGGTGGACCACCAGACAAGACATTTCTACCGGAGTCCGTGCGTGAATAATGGGATGAGATGCGTCTACAATACAAATAGTTGTTGTTCTTACCTACCAGTCATGGCAGTCCTTCTTGCATGCAATTTTATCACACACATTATTCCCCAACAATCATTTCCAAACCCCCTAGAATGACGAATCAATTATATCCGTACGTAACCCACCGGAGCCATGGGGGTTGGTTTGCAATAGCTACCTACCTCTACGGGGGAGGGATAGGACCGTTATGAGTCGAACTTATGACCGCTCCGCTGCCTCGCGGGTGGTTTGGTGTTCGTGAGGGTTGGCAACTTGAGTTGTCCGGATCAACAAATCGTTGGTTGAGTTGTTCGAGAACCGCGGTACATGATTCATCCCCGGGATCACCACACCTTGCTCTACACATGTGCTTCTCTTCCCCGGACAAGCAAGATTCCTCGCCACGTCAATGTCGGTTGCTGTTACCGTCACGGGACCGAGCCCTCGCGATTGCGTTCCGCAAACCAAACAAAGTGGGAAACCCCGTATGGGGAGCGCTCAAGCACCATCCTATCAATGTTTTGAAACAAATCTCGTTAGTTACTCTCGGGAATCCGCTCTCTCCCTATCTATGATCCCCGCTTCATACCTTTCTTGGAGGCGGGGGGGRWTTGMTAMCGWSMMYTYMTCCCTGGGCGATGTTCCGATACAATATTCGTGCGTGATGGCCATTATTCCTCCCGGTTCCCGAAACGATCAGTTTAGGACTGTGTGATGAGCGGGGCTCCCAAATCGCTCACGCTACAATTGTTGGAGTCTTTAGTGAGTCTTTGATGAGTCGAATATCGCTTGGTGGAAACGGGAAGCTCCGACAATCGGGAAATAAATGTCGGATAGATATTATTCCCATTGTTATGACCATTCTCCAACAATATCCATTTCTGATACCAGCGAACCCTATCTATTCATCGTACTACTATCGGGATCCGTATTGATCTTTGTTGCCGCTGCGCTCGATTATTGGTGGAATCCACGAAGTCCCAGTCAGTATTATGAGATGAGGCTGGCTACGTACGAATGGTTTCGTGAAACGTGGGGCATCCCGTTTCCTGAC